GAAAAAAATATATCTGAAAGGGTAATTTTTGTGTAATTCGTAATAAAAATCGGAATAATATTTGAGATTTAATATTCTTCTATAACATAGATTTAGAACCTAAATTAACAAATTGAGTACTTCCATATCTACATAACCATATGAACTGTAATAATATGAAGCAAGCCGTTGATAAGCTTCTTTTTTTTTTCTAATCAATTAGAAAACTAATATGTAGATTTATCGGATTTGTATTGTCAACGGAATAAATGTTGATAAAACAGATCGAATTAAGTTTAATCGCCAGACCCTTTCATTTCTTTTTAAAGAGTTGAGCTTGCTATAAGCATGAACCACTTTTGGTAGTTCTAGGTCAAATCTACGTCGTAAGAGACGTATTGTACTTCTATGTTTACTTGCTAATGTACTATCACATGAAAGTCGTAATATATATCTCAATTTACGCAATTCATCTTGATTTGTTGCCGCGCCGTAATACAAATAGAAAATATTCCAAATTTCTCCGAATCTATTCAAGATATCATCATCTGTTAGTACAACCCAGGCTACTTTGCTAATTGGACAGCCAGTGCTGTCGCAAAACTTTTCTTTTTGCAGAAGTTTAACTAGTAGTAAAATTGGAAGTCTGGGACAAGTAATTCTTCCACTTGAAATACTATTGCAGGAGCTCGCTGTGGTTTCAATTTGAATATTTTTTGACACTAATTGAATAGCTAAGATGTAACCCAAGAAAGAAAGACAATTGGTGGATAACAAATTGATACGTATTTGCGTTAACTCAGTTGGAGAATTAAAATGAGATCTAAGAAAAATAAAGAGATAATTAATCCACCTCTTCACAAAATAGTGAGCTCCCTGAAAAGCTATAAAAGATTTATTTCTATATCTTCCGAAGTGAATGCAGAAGCTTCGGATCAGGTAGTCATTGACATCCACCCCATCTAATTGAGAATTAGATTTAAGGAGAGAGGACCTTTTTATATAAATATTTTTTGTATCTAAATCTGCATAATGTCTCGACTGAAACTTAGGTTTTCGTGACCACAAAATTAACGATATCGAATCGATTTGGTAAGCGTAAAAATTTTGAAGTAGTAGATCAACATCTACCCGTTTTTTCTGTTTCCGAAGCCGAAATTGAGTAAATTTTCCATACAAAGTTTTGTATGTGTAAGAACCTATCCTTAATATATGTAAAAATGAGACATCTCCAACTCGTCGACGAAACAAACGAACTAGAGTTTCTAGATGAACATTCTGTGATATCTCAATTTCTAAAACGTGGCTGGACTTTGGTAGTCTATCCTCGAAAAATAGAAGAAGTGAATGAATAGATTGTGAAATTTTCAAGTTATTATTTGTTTCGGCAGCTAGCTGATGCAGATGAGGTATTCCCAGAATTAGACATATTGTTTGTAAAAGTACGTGGAGATACAGATCTACAGTAAGCTGAGTACTTCATTTTCGAACAAATTCTGAGTCGAAGATCTCTGAATAATTCTGGTAACGGACGCTATCAATTAAACGCTTTGTTGCGACTGCACTAAAAGTCTTGAATAATAAACCTACATTTTGCTTATCTAAGCAAAACTTACAAGCAACTGAGTAAAAATTATCTCTAAATAAGAGAAGAAGTAGATATGGAAAACAATCGTTATTATATATAATCTCTTCAGTTCTATGTAATGCCTCAAATCTAAAAGAGGATCCAGAATTGATTCTCGTCACAGTGACTCCTAATCATTAATATATTTTGCAAATATCCTTTTTCCGAAGCAGAGAATTCAATCTATTAATAATTAAGTTTTCATTACATGAGTAAAAGGGAAGTGAAACTACAATTAGTTAACCACTGTACGCATAAATGAATCAATCAATCGTTTCGTCGAACAGAATAAAACCTGAGCTAGTAAGTAGTTACTAATGTAGTAATTACTTCCTAGCTCGGGTTTCACATCGGAGAAGTAGTCATCTAAATCAAATATTTCCTGATTTGATCCTCGATAGCATACTGAAAAACGGCATAAGAAGTTTCGAGAAACGATAAGAAGCGCAGGTTCTACTAAGATTAAAACGGAATTAAGTACTCGGTTGACGCTTAACCACAGATTGAGTTGGGAAAAGTTTGTTCCGGTAATAAGTTACTACTGATTTGAACTACTTCCGACTCCCTCTGCTTTTCCAACTTTTCATCATGCCCATGAAGCTGTGTCCAATACCACTTCGCTCAAAAGAGGTTTTTATGGAAAACCAGTAATCCCTTCGAGATATTCGACTTTTTAGAGGAATAGCAAATACGGCATAGATGTAAAGTATAAGTAAAAGGGAGGGATAATACAAAAGCACCTGGAAAGATCTGTACACTGGACCCATTAAAGTCTCCTAAAATTCAAAATTTAATTCCGATTTTTTAAGCACTCTTGTCCCTTTCAAAATATCACAAACAGCCGCTGTTGATTGAGCTACCTGTTGAATTGGAACAGCGAAAGTGGAGAAATCCAATTGGGTTTTGCTATTTAGAAGAGTTGTAAAAACTAACCTCCCGAATCCATTTACTCACTCTACCCGAGATTGAATATCAGTTGCAACTATTTAATAAGTAACTTATCTCCATAAGTAGATACATATATAAACTTTTTATATTGTAGCAACTACACACAACTTCATTTGCACAGATCAATGCTTTATCCAATTAAAAGAGAATGATTCTAACTCGTATGTATATAATGCGGACATCATTCCATTTATTAAGTTATCTTCTCCTGAATTATGCTTTTGAAGTAGTTATTACTACAAAGTAAATAAGTAAAATGAATGTAGAAACAAACTCGCCCCTCCCCTTGCTTTCTAGTCTTTATTCACTGGCTAATGAGTTCAACTAGATATCAAATATTCCCCTGTTCATAGATCAATCTCAGATTCAGATCTAATCTATTAGACTTTTACAAATTAAAAGTTGGTAACGAGAGAAATAAATTCATTGAGTAAATTTTTTCTATACCTGATTATATACTATAGAAAAAGTAGAACTCAATCAAGATAGGGTGGCTGAATCAGCCGAACAGTGTAAGAATCAGTCAACGCAACTGAAATTCAGATTTAAATCCCAAATTAGAAAACAGACAAATTGAAAAAAGACTAATTGCACTACTTATTAAAAAGAACCATACATAGAACTTCCCACAAAAAGATAAGTAGATCTAAATATGGAAGTATCCTGTAAGTTGCATGGAGTAATTATTTTCAGCAACTATTTGGAAACATCTCACCCTTTGACTGGAATTAGGAAATAGAAAACTCCGTGAAGATGATCTCGACGTTCAAATCAGACATTGCTTCTTATCATGTTACTTTAGGCGAGGTTTTATCATAGTGATTAGAAGTCACGAATTAGTTTTTTTTTAAATACTTACCACTCGAGTATATTAATTGTAAAACTTCTTGACGCGAAATGATATTAGGCAGACTAGAACTTACCTCAAATTCTTATCTGCACAGTTTATCAAATTAAGGACTTGACTTCTCTTTAGCTGCATACGTCACATCAATTGTAATTTCTGGAATATTATTTTGCTTTGCAAAAACTTCGGTGTTTTTCTTAATTTTTCCCCTCACGAATCCAGGAATTCTATTTGGTTCTGACTCAGCTTCAGGAGTCCAATTAATATCGCTTCTATCTACTGATAAAGACTTGGTGCTTACCCCCTTAGTGTCGTGTCCCCCAAAAACATCCGGTGAATGATCTTCCATACCTAAATTAAATGAGTTATAGATTAAGTCAGCTATTTGATTGGTGCCTTCATAACCTAAAAAGGGTCGATACCCCAGAGGAGAATTCTGAATATGAACTGGTGAAGAAATAACGCCGCACGGAATATCAATACGTTTGCCGATGTGGCGTTCCATTTGCGTTCCAAATATTGCAGAAGGTTCAATACGGGCTATCGTATCTCCAACTTCGGTATGATCTTCCGTTACTACTATTTCACCACATAAACCTTGAACTTGCTCATTAAACCGTTCTGCATCATGCTTGCAATACGTGCCTGAGCAACTTACATGAATCCCCATTTCTTTAACAAGTATTTTAGTAATTGAAGCTGCATGAGTTGCATCGCCAAAAATTGCTGCTTCTTTTCCAGCCAAATTTTGACAATCAATAGATTTTGAAAACCAAGCTGCTTGAGAAACAAATTTAGTTTGATTGTCAACATAAAATTTGTAGTTAAGTTTCTTCTCCAAGATCGCGTAAGCCCACACATTTACAAGCTTTTCAATCTGTGAAATAAAATCAGCTGTGTTTGAAATCCCCATGGGAGTTATAGATATGTACGGCATCCCATACTCTTTTTCCAAAAGAGTTGCTGTCATCAAACCTACTTCACGATAAGGAACTATATTAAACCAAGCTCTTGGCAAATTCTTCAAATATTTGAGATATCCCCCCTCTGGGATTACTTGATTGACCGCAATTCCCAATTCTCCAAGCAAACGTTTTAATTCGCGACAGTCATGTTGATTATGAAAGCCTGGAGTAAAAATTCCTATAATATTTGCTGAAGGTTTGTTTGTCACAGATCGATCCAAGATATTTCGTTTGCGAGCCCTATCTAAGTAAAATCGAATTATTTGTTCCAGGGTTCTATCTGCTGCTTGAAGCTCATTAACTCAATGATAATTAACATCCGCTAGAATTACATCCGACTCGGAAGACGAAGAAGCTCGATCTACAAAATTTTGTAGATCCTCTTGTAAAATACTAGAGGTGCATGTAGGTGTCAAAACAATTAGGTCAGGATGTTATTCCTCATCTTTTCGGCTTATGTTATTTATAACTTTTTCTTGAGACCCACGCGCTAATACATGGCGATCCACTACACTAGCAGTTACTGGGGTGAAATCCCTTTCCCTCTCCGACGTGGAGCGCATTACGTTGAAGTAGTCATCTCCTAAAGGGGCGTGCATTACAGCATGTACGTTCTTGAAAGAACTAGCTACTCGTAAAGTACCTATGTGGGCGGGTCCAGCATACATCCAATAAGCTAATTTCATAATTTAATTTTGGTATCATCTCATCGCTTTACATCATAAAGAGGATCTATTGCTATATGTAGCTTATCATCATAATATACACTGGGAGATTATCAAAAAAAAAACTACATACAGCATCGAGTCTATAGGGGGAGAAAGTAGATGGCGAATTGAAGCCAAAGATAGGAATTCATAATTATTTAATTTCTAGCAAATAAAAATGCGGGAGATCTTTTCCCCCTCCAAAGATCTGGGACGGAAGGATTCGAACCTCCGAGTGACGGGACCAAAACCCGCTGCCTTACCGCTTGGCCACGCCCCACAAATGGTTGTTATAATGAATATCTCATACTTTGGGGTTCCCGTCAACCGGCTTTTTTATTTATCTGCCTACCTGGCTACAGAGGAGCAACAACAAAAAGGATTGGATGAATTTAAAACGACTAATTAAGAAATTAAACTAAAATGGAATGATGAACTTGAAATCAATTAAGATATCATTCGAGTCCAAAAAAAGATCAATTTGGAAAATCCCAAGCAGTCGAATGAGAAAAAGAACATATGACAATATATAACCGACGGGTTAACCAATTGAAAGTTATGGGCAACCATGTCGGAAAAAAGAATTTGTTACATCACTGGAGAATGAAGATGACAGTTTTATATGACATCTGTATAGAAAATTATATTCAACTCGCTGGCGCTTCTTTTGCCAAATTACCCGAAGCTTATGCAATCTTTGATCCAATTGTGGATGTAATGCCAGTAATACCGGTTTTTTTCCTTCTCCTAGCTTTTGTTTGGCAAGCCGCAGTTAGCTTTCGATAACAAAGTACTACGGGTTGCTCAGCTTCGGAATTCCTCGTCCCTTATCAAAAGGCAAAAGAGGTTGTCAAATAATTGAATTTGGAAAATAAAGTAAAGAAGTCACTGCAACTTAAGAAAAAAATTGACTTCTGATAAGTGGCAAATCTCTCAGCCAGTTATGATATCTGCGGTCGGAAATGGGAGTATCAACATAAAATCTCAACTTTATTTAGAGAAATAGTGTTGGATCTTAACAATTTACTTGATATTAACAAACATCAAATTTTTAACAAGTTCTATCTTGATGCAAATTGTCTTCCCACCTATTAAAAAAGAAAGAATTATGTAGGAGACGCATATTATGAATCGGATTAGTTAATATCTCATAAAAGCGGGTCTTTTCTATTCAGTTGGAAATATCAGTCTTATTCACATATCCATACAAATATCCCAAATAGGATAAAGAAGTGATTTCGGAACAAAGTTGTTCTGTTCTATTTTACCCCTAGTTAAATAAAAAAAAAAAAAGAAGAGGAGATCTTATCATGCTTACCCTTAAACTATTTGTCTATGCAGTAGTAATCTTTTTTGTTTCTCTTTTCGTTTTCGGATTTTTATCAAATGATCCTGGACGAAACCCCGGACGTAGGGATTAGATAGAAATTGTTGCCTCAATTGTCTCGTCAGGATCAATTTTTCACTTAATAAGTTTAAGTGAAACTTCAAATAAGGGAGAGAGAGGGATTCGAACCCTCGGTACATATGAGTTGTACGACGGATTAGCAATCCGACGCTTTAAACCTCTCAGCCATCTCTCCAAGCAATTGAAGATGTATTTGCTCTCTCGCCTAATTTTAACACAAAGCTGGATTGTAAGTCTATGCTTACAATTTACATTTGTAGTACAACTTGTAAAAAGGATGACTTTGCCCGCGTAAGAGTTAAATTCTGGCCTACTTATGAGTTACCCGTAAAAATTATCTTTTATAAATTCCCCTTATTTATAGTATATATATATATATTGGAAAAAGAATTAATTCATACCTAAATATAGTAAGCGCGAGCGGGGAATTTCAGCCGAAGTAGCTTCGATATCCTCTTAGCCTATCTAAAATTGACAGATTTGATTCCACAACTTAAATCGTCATAGTTGCCAATACGACGTAACGGCCACTATTTCCAAATGCTTGCACAAATTAGGTGGCAAAAGAGATTCACTTTATCAAACTGATACCAGGAGGTTTATCTCACCCCCCCATATTTTTGATAAATAGAAGAATAGATTAACTAAATAGATATGTTTAATCTTTTTGAAAATTTCCTAGTATCAAGATAAATTCGTGAAAAACGATAGAAGGAGGGATAATGACTTTAGAAACAATTGCGCAACTTGTTATCTTGGCATTGGTAGTTACATCAGGACCACTAGTAATTGCGCTACTGGCAGCTCAAAAAGGTAATCTGTGATCTGCGCAGAGCAGATATGAAATGAATATCAATTTCGTCTGTATACAAGATATATACAAAAATGGAGAGTAGATAGGGAGGGGGGGGGGCTCCTCCTATAAATGTAAGTGCGTTTGGAACATCTAGCCGATATACAGGTAGCTTGTATAATGCATTAGTATTATAGCGGGTATAGTTTAGTGGTAAAAGTGTGACTCGTCTCACATTGGTTTTACTAGTTAAGGGATCTTTCAAATTGAATCTTAACTAAAGTGAAAAAGCTTCATTTTTACAAAAGTAAGTCTATTTATCTTCACTCATTTCTGGTATAGAAAAGATGAACCATTCCCGTCACTCTTGTACTTCGAAAGTCGTACTGCTTGGTGACAAAGCAGAATTTTTTTGGTATACAAAAACTTTGGACACCTCCAAAAAGAGGAGAGATTACAAATCTATGGGTAGACATCTAAAATATTTGTCTAATCGTCACTAAACCTTGGAAAAAAAGAAAGAGGAGAGGAATTCAAGCTCAGAAGTTACAAATAGATTAATCTTGGTTTACCAAGATTATCGAGGACTTCATTACTTAAGAAGTAATGATCTTTTTTGACTCGGTAGGAAATATTTTCCTAAAGATTTTTAGGAGTAAAAATGAAGAACGAAGTAAGCAGAAGAAAAAGAACTAATAGAACTATTGCTCTTTCTTCTTCTTCAGGATGATCTAAGAAGTATATTAATGCTATACGACCGAAACGTAAGTAAAACTGACATAGATTTTATGGATGACGCTTAATCAAGTTGGGTCAGCTCCCGCGCCCCTTGGAACAGAATAAAAAAAAAAAAGAGGAAACTCCGCCTCTCTCCAATATGGAGAGGAAAACTTGATCCTCATAAAAAGAATTTACAAATAGGCTACTTACTATTTTAAATAAAACGGAGAAGACAATTTTATCTATTTATCTTCTTATTTTTAAGATTTAGCTAAGGAAAAATTCCCTGTACTATTTATTCCTCCTTTATCTCCATAAAGGAGCCGAATGGGTGGAAACTTCCACGTTCGGTTCTGGATTAGCGACGTAATGTACGTTTGTCGCCGTCGACTATAACCTTTAGCCTTCCAAGCTACTGATGCGGGTTCGATTCCCGCTACCCGCTGGTGATACAATACCAAGAAGCCCGAAGCCCCGGCAAAATGAAACCCTTCACTCACTCGTAAGTTAAATTGCGTCGTGAACAAACTAATGTTTTTGCTTGTTCACGACTTGCTAACTAATCCTTTGGCGTATCCACGATCAACTTATTCCAATAGGAGGAAAAGAAAGGGCGCCCATCGTCTAATGGATAGGACAGAGGTCTTCTAAACCTTAAGTATAGGTTCAACTCCTATTGGGCGTAATTCCGCGTTTGGGGTTATTATATCAGCGTATATAAAGTAATAAAGAATTAAATGAAGCACGGGGGTTACTTCATTTTGCAGGTAAAAATTACAACTGTCTTACCTACTTCTCCTGCAGTGTAAAAATTTCTGTTGACTCCTTAATTGCTTCCTTCAAAAGTGTTTCCGCCTGTTCTGTAAATACTTTTGTGGAACGAGTAATTTCACCAAATTCAGGTTTGTTTGTTATTACATACTCCCGTAGCTGAACCAAGAACCGTTTGACTTGATCAACTTCTGGTACATCCAAATATCCGTTGACTCCAGTATAAATAGTAGCAACCTGTTCTTCTACTGATAATGGGGCTGATTGAGATTGCTTAAGCAATTCGCGCAATCGCTGACCCCTAGCTAATTGATTTTGAGTAGTTTTATCAAGATCAGAAGCAAATTGTGCAAAAGCTTCTAATTCTGCGAATTGTGCTAATTCCAATTTCAATTTGCCAGCCACTTGTTTCATAGCTTTTATTTGAGCTGCGGAGCCAACTCTAGATACAGAAATACCAACATTTATGGCTGGTCGAATTCCAGCGTTAAAAAGATCCGCTGACAAAAATATTTGTCCATCGGTGATAGAAATAACATTCGTAGGGATGTAAGCTGAAACATCTCCCGCTTGGGTTTCAACGATAGGTAAAGCTGTCATGCTACCTTCCCCTAATTGGAGGCTTAATTTAGCTGCTCTCTCTAAAAGACGAGAATGTAGATAAAAAACATCTCCTGGATAAGCTTCTCGCCCAGGTGGTCTCCTTAGTAGCAAAGACATTTGTCGATAAGCTTGAGCTTGTTTAGACAGATCGTCATAAATAATCAGAGTATGCTGTTTGCGATACATGAAATATTCGGCCAAAGCTGCTCCCGTATAAGGAGCAAGATATTGCAAAGTGGCTGGAGAATTAGCGGTTTCCGACACTACAATCGTATATTCCATGGCACCACGATCTTGGAAAGTGTCCACTACCTGAGCCACAGAAGAAGCTTTTTGACCAATAGCTACATAAACACATATAACATTTTGACCTTTCTGATTCAAAATTGTATCTGTAGCTACTGCTGTTTTACCAGTCTGTCTGTCACCAATAATCAATTCCCGTTGACCACGACCTATGGGAATCATGGAATCAATAGCAATAAGACCTGTTTGTAAAGGTTCGTAGACCGAGCGTCTCGAAATAATTCCTGGAGCGGGGGATTCAATCGACCTAAACTCGGAAGCTGGGATTTGACCCCTCCCATCAATAGGTTGGGCCAAGGCGTTTACAACACGGCCTAGAAATGATTCGCTAACCGGTATTTGGGCAATCTTTCCTGTCGCTCTTACAGAGCTTCCCTCTTGTATGGTTAAACCATCACCCGTCAGTACGGCCCCAACATTATCAGATTCCAGATTCGGAGCAATTCCTGCTGTACCATCCTCAAATTCTACCGATTCACCAGCCATTACTTGGTTGAGTCCATGAATACGAGCGATCCCATCTCCGACTTGAAGTACGGTACCAATGTTAACAACTTTCACTTCCGGGACATACCCCTCAATTTGCTTGCGAATGATGCTGCTAATTTCATCAGGTCGAATGTTTATTACCATTTTTGCCAAAAAATATTACTGGAAGGGAAAAAATTAAGAATAAAACCCGTTTCATAATGAGATGAAAACTAGTAGTGAAATTGGAACTACTCGGACTTGTTATCCATGGCTCTAAATAACCCGATGTGATAATCAATCATTCGCAGGTGCAGCTGATTATCCAAACGAGTATTTAGGGTTTCTAGAGCCCTTTCAGATGCTAGTCTAGAAACTTGTCGCCGAACCTGCTCAATGGCGCGTTGCTTCTCGAAACGAATTGCATAATTCTTACTATCTTCCAATCCCTTTAAATCTTCGTCAGCTGCATCGACAAGATCTCGTTGTTCTCTGTCCATCTGTGTAAGTCCATTGATTCGGATTTCATCCGCTTTAACTTTTGCTTGCTGCAGGCGACTACGAGCCTTACTAAGTTTATTAGAAGCTTCTTTATGACGATCTTCCGCATCCCGAATTGTATTCAAAATTGTTCTTTCACGATTGTCTAAAAAATTGATCAATGAAAGTGGATCACGGATCTCTGATTCTCAAAGATTGGTGACCTCTTCCCAAACCGAACGTGGATCTTTTGACCCATTCGGCTTTCCTGCCCGTTTTTACCAAAAAAAAATTGATAAGATTAGATAGATATTATTTTCGAACGGGGGCTTGTCCTCCTTCTTTTTCTTATTGACTAACAAGTTTCATATATTTGATGCTTAAATAGACTAATCAATATTTGAATAAGGAGAAAGAAAGATTGAGGACTCTCCTAATTAGTAATTAATTGAGAACCGCTTCTTCCGAGTGGTATTCATCTTGTATGGGTTGTCTATTCAGCAAATTGAAGAAGATTGATCTAAATCAACTCCGACATCTATCTATATAGACTTACTTACATAAGTCTAGGTATCTACCCTGACAGATTAATACAAATCGAAGTATTCCCAATATGGGCGTTTTATACCGAATATACCCGAATATAGGGAATAATGCGCTTCGAAGCACGATTTTGCTTACGCAGTAGGGGAAAGGGAACCCCAATTTTGCTAAAACTTTAAGCAATTTGGCTTTAACCATATTGACGACAGTCCCGGAACTCGATGAGCAGAATTGAAAGTTTCATCGAATCGATTACACGAAATGCTTCAGTTCTTGCATAATCTTGATTTACAAGGAATTCGTTGGGTCTTCGCACCTTTGAGTGCAACTGAAAGAAACAGTTCTACCACTCGGCTATACGACTCGCACACACCCCCTTTCCATAGTAAAATAATATACCTAGTACTAAAATTAAGTTAATTAAGTTTATCTCCAAAATATTGGTATTTAAGCCAATACTTGCGGCAGAAGCCCAATTACTTGAGGGAGTAGCGATCTCACTTACACTTCTCATAGTCCCTTCCCTCCTGGAAAGTTTTGCAAGATTTGAACAACTTCTGGTCCGGCCTGGTCTTCGGAAGTGACAAGCCTCGAATTTTGAGAAATCAGGATAACGCTGCGATGAAGCCAATATCTTTTCAAATAATCATTTTTATCAACTTGTAATAGTTTATTTTCCCCATCTGTTGAAATTTTCTAGTTAATATAGGTAGAGAAATTACAAAGAAAAACGGTGGGGACTCAGTTGGGTAAATAGAACAGCAATTTACTTCCTGCTAGTCCCTTCCCTCCAAATTATGGATTCACCACTAATTTGATAGGGAAGAGAGCGGTAAAAGTGCAACAAATTACTACTAATTCAAACAAGTTAAACAAATGGATTAGCAAATGGAAGAGCTAAAGCTACAACTAACCCGTAAATTGTCAAAGCTTCCATGAAAGCCAAACTCAATAATAAAGTACCTCGTATCTTGCCTTCTGCTTCTGGCTGTCTCGCAATACCCTCGACTGCCTGACCTGCCGCAGTACCTTGGCCAACACCGGGTCCGATTGAGGCAAGGCCTACAGCTAACCCAGCAGCAATAACAGAAGCAGCAGAAATCAATGGATTCGTATTAGTCTCCTCCTAATTTATTTACGTTAATCAATATTGTTTTGTCGGATGCTAACTAACGTCATCGCGGCAACAAGTTTTTAGTAAATGTTAATCCGAAAATCACTTCTACATGAATTTGATCAAAATTAGTGATGTAATATGGCGTATACTTAACTTAATGTTGGATTAGAAACATAAAGTACGAGAAGAACGTCTCTGCTTCTTATGGCAATCAGGTTTACTTCTTGCCTAATTTAATAAGGTTGGATCAAAACTATCTGATAGTACTAACTAGTATCTAAAAAGGCATGTCTATTACAACTTTCTTTAGTGCAGATAAAATCTAACCAATTCATTTGATAGACTGTGACAGACGTACATGTAACCGAGATCCAAACGGAACGTGGAACGGAAAGTACAAAAAACGGGAGAAATTACTTATCCAACATTACTTATCCAACATATTGTATATAGATATTCCCTCTCCTGTTAATTTAAGCTTGGCAATGCGAACACTATCTTTTTTTCTTCACCTCCTCTTCTTTCAAAATCTTAAATTGATTTCATTAGATTAAGAAGGCCATAAAGAGATTCTTACCCCCTATTTCTTATTACTATTCGGAGTAAAGGTAAAGGGAAAAACAACAAGGATCTCGTACTGCTTTAGCATGATACCACGCAAACAGCTTTTTCACCACGAGAATCGAATGGACTCTTCCCGACTAAATTATTGTTTAATTATCACAGCATTTCGAAATGAATCATTCCGACTGAATTAGTGATGACCCTCCGTGGATTCTCCAATATAAGCTGCAGCTAAAGTAGCAAAAATCAAAGCCTGTATGGCACTTGTAAATAATCCCAAAAGCGTCATTGGTACAGGAACAATTAGAGGTACTGGGGAGACGAGGACAGCTACTACCAACTCGTCGGCTAAAATATTTCCAAACAGTCGAAAACTAAGCGATAGGGGTTTAGTAAAATCTTCCAAAATATTGATAGGTAGCAGCACCGGAGTTGGTTGGATATATTTACCAAAATAACTGAAACCTCTCTTCCGTAAACCCGCATAAGAATGTGCTACTGATGTAAGCAAGGCTAACGCAACAGTGGTGTTGATATCGTTGGTAGGTGCAGCCAACTCCCCGTGGGGTAACTGAACGATTCGCCAAGGAAATAAAGCACCAGACCAATTGGAAACAAAAATGAACGGAAACATCGTTCCAATAAATGGAACCCAGGAACGGTATTCTTCTTCCCCCATCTGGGTCCTCGTTAAATCCCTAATAAATTCGAGAACATACTCAATAAAATTCTGGCTGCCTGTCGGTATAGTTTGTAGATTTCTGGCACCTATAATAGGTAAAGCCAATAACAGGGCGATAACGATCCAGGAGGTTACAAGAACCTGCGCATGAACCTCGAAGACTCCTACTTGCCAATAAGAATGTTAGCCTACTTCTACACTCGATACTTGATACAGATTATCCATCTTATAAATTTCCAGTTGGTCTACGTGCATGATATCCCCCTCTCAATGGAGATTTTTATCCAAAATATTTGAGGTAATCACTACAATTCTTTCTTGTCTTTTAGGAAGTAGCAAGAGCAAGCTCTGTTTTCTTTTTTATGAATTTGGGTGATATCCGAGAAAATCTTTTGCTATTTCGTCAGAAGTTGTCGAGGCAGTTATCAGTCCCGGCTTTTCCGTCTGTTAATTTACCTTTGAGTTTGAACGACCTTCACAAATAGCTACTGTTAGTTTATTCAATATCCATCGGATTGAGGGTCGCGCGTCGTCATTACCGGGAACTGGGATATCTACAAGATCCGGATCACAATCTGTATCGACAACACAAATTGTGGGAATACCTAAAATAATACATTCTTTAAGAGCAATAGATTATTCGTGTTGATCAGTAATTATCACAATATCGGGTAAATTTGACATATATTGAATTCCGCCTAGGTATCTTTTCAATTTAGATAGTTATCCTCTCAAAGTCGCTGCCTCTTGCTTTGGAAGTCAGTCGAATCCTCCCGTATCTTCTTCGTTTTGTAAGTATTGAAACTTATGAAGACGCATTTCTGTGGTGAACCAGTTTGTTGACGTACCTCCTAGCCATTTTTTATTCACGTAGTGACATTGAGATCTTGTCGCGGCTGATGCTATCAAATCAGCTACCTCATGTTTTGTACCAACCGTTAAGAATTCCTTTCCCTCCGCTGCTGCATCAAATACTAGATTACAAGCTTCAGATAAAAGACGAGCAGTCTGAGTGAGATCGAGGATATGGACACCCTTTCGTTCTGTAAATATAAAAGGTGACATTTTAGGATTCCATTTATGAGTTTGGTGACCAAAATGGATTCCGGCTGCCATCATCCCCTTCAAATCAATATTCCAATTTTTCTGTTGCATTTTCTCCTCAAATATGAAAAACTATAAATTCTTCCTATTTTAACTAAATTTGATAAATTATTACAATCTGATGATCAATTTTGCGAGTTGAAACACACAAAAACATTATTGAATACCACGTTTCAGCTAATTTAAAGATGGAGGGGTCGACTTAAGCCCGTTAGAATAAATAGATTGGGGTCGACATTTTGCTCCTTGCGGTAACAACATAAATCAGATTTTGTTCCCCAAGTTGGGTTCTTGCTTTTTCTATTTATTGCCAAATAGAACCGCTTCCGCTTATTAACTTTTAGTTGGCAAACGATTTCCGGACTACCTGTTCCAACGGGGACGGTGTCGCCGAGAATAACGTTCTCTTTCAATCCTTTTAACCGATCGATGCGACCGCGGAGGGCAGCTTTGGCCAATACTCGCGTAGTTTCTTGAAGACTCGCCTCTGATAAAAAACTAGTCGTACTAAGGGCTGCCCGTGTCATTCCCAGTATAATAGGTTCGTAAAAGATTGGTCTCTTTAATACACGGTTCATCCGCTCCGCCTGTGATAATTCAACAAGTTCTCCAGGAAAGAATACATTGGTTATCCCATCCTCCAACGCTACGACCCTTGATGTCAGTTGCCAAATAATAATTTCTAGATGTTTGTCGGATATTTGTACCCCCTGAGATTCATAAACTTCTCGAATTTCATTGGTTAAAATCAGTTGGCAATGTTCCAGACTTGTTCCAGTACTTAAGAAATGACTCCAGAAGTTCCCAATTAATCTTATAATACCCCGATTCCATCTTCTGAAAAGATCTTCAATTTTTGTTGGAATAGGAGCAACAGAACGAGACTCCAATAGCTGCTCAACCTTTGGAAGACCCTGAGTGATGTCTCCAGACTTCAACCTATCATATGGTAATGTTATTAATGTCTCCCCCTCTCCGATAATGTCTCCAGATATCTTATGAGGAGCTGCTCCTTGATTTGCCAGAATAGTTTTACCAGTTCTGATTAATAAATAATCGTGGCGAATGGCTACGACCTGACCAGACTTGAGAAATACACTACTTCTACAAAATAATCGACTTGCACTGATTAGTAATCCTAGATTAACTGACAGGATTCCCCGAATGAATAATTTTGATGGCGAATGAATTGGATTTTCTAACAAGAATATAGTTAAAAAAGGATTTCTAGAACATCTCAATACTGATCTATTCTCATCAATTAGATACTGATGTCTATGTTCCGACCTATCTGTTGCAGACATATCTATCGAATGGTTGAAAAAATAATTGATGCAGAGGAAGGCTTCTCCACCTAGCAGCAGGTGAGGGGGAACATATGAATAACAAATTGTGTATAAAGTCCCTACTAGACCTACTTTTTCAATTTCTAATTGGAAGAAGGTGAAGCTCGATCTCTCAATTTTAGTCGTCCTCTCTTTACTACTTAGATTCGGAAGGCTTTCCGAACAAGATTCACATTTGAAACCGGGTAAAGCGTTTTTCAAACTCCCAACTGAGCTGCCTACACCTGATTCTAAGCACGATAAATATTCCTCAACTCTTTTTTCATAGCTATTATTGATTGAATAAGCAAAAAAGTTTCTACGATAAAAATCAAAAGGCGACAAAGTTAGAAAAGACCCATCACGCTCTGGAACCGAATAAACAGTAATACTCCGACATTTGTGAACTAAATTAGTACCGTCGTTGGATAAATTCATCTGAGCGCGAAAGGATTTGTCAACGGACACCAATTTGTTGGAAACCTGACTAACTCTAAGACTTCGTACGAGGGAAGATGCTAACAGATTAACCTGAATAGAAGTACTAAATAGATTATTGATTCTCACATTGATGAGAGATAAATAATTCTTTTTCGCAGAAATGATATTATGAGCGTGTTTCCGCCATTCAGACACTGAAGAAGTTCGAATTAATTGGGTAGTCTTGTGACTAATCCTTCTGATTCTCTCATCATTTCTGTAGAAGATATAGAAAAGGATTTGAACGTTCGTGCGTTTCTGTGTCTTCGACTTATCACTACGGAAGACCCCTTGCGCCAGAAAATCTCTAAATACGTCGTACCTGACAACTGGTCTTGCTGGGACGAGGGCTTCTCTTTTCCCATAAAGTGTAACCGAGTGGAAGTCAATCCAATCCCCGATTTCAATTCCATTGGGAATCAAATTACCCGGTTCTATTAGATTACTATTCTGTCTTGATAGATTAGTTGCCGCTTCCAGATTACAGATATATCCGGGTAATACTCTTATTGTAATACTATTTGGTAACGGCTTATCGACTTGGATCAGTCCACCTACTTGACTATTAATAGTATCAGCTACTCGTTCGTCTTCCCCTGTAGTAGTATTGTTTGTTACCAAAATAAATGAAAATAATGGGGGTTCATATACAGTATAAGTGTCTTCAGGAATTAGGAAGGAATTGCTCCCTCCAACTACTTTATACCATGAGCCGGAAGTCGTTTCTTCCGCCTTAGCGTCAAAGACAAATATCTTTTTATCAGCAGATTCAACTTCTGCGATGTCATAAGTTGTAATCCCCGCAGTATGAGTTTGGTAGCCACATCTCTCATAAGGTGTGAAGATATCATCTTTTTCTAAAATGTTATTTAATTGAACAACATCAACATTTACAAAACATAATTGATTGAGATTTGATTGTTGTCTTTCCAACGATGGAAAAAAGGATTCAGCTTTTCCGGACCGTTTTATCCTGATATTCGATAAAATAGAGTTAGATGTTGAAAGGTTTGACCAACTTGAAAAATAATTTGTATTGATTCCAAAATCTCGAATACGCTTTTGCAAACTCCCGCAATTGGCAGCATCAATCTTCTTTTTGCCAAGTCCTTTGGAGGAGTTGCACCTTCTATTGATTTCAATAAAGTTACGTCTAATGTCGACTCTATCCTGATCTTTATGAAACAAATAGTTTTCCTCAGATTCTCTAAAAGCTCCTGAAAGAATCCGTATATGGCCCGCCTCGCGTACGGCATGAATAGGATTACTTATGCAATCGCGCACATGCCACACAAATTTACTCCAGTGAATTTCCCCCTCTAGATTTGGATAGATAGATTTTTGGATCCGTTCCTTAAGTGGAAATTCTTTGGATCGTACTTCTGCGATAATTTGCTGCGCTTCAACATACTGACCGTTTCGAATCATAAGTAGACTTCGAGCTGGAATGACAAAATTGTGTACATCGTTACAACTCGTGATAAAAATAGATAGATCATTTTGACACATCCAAGCAGGATGCCCATGTCGCGTACGTGTGGGATAAGCCAACCTCCCATCAAAATTAATAAGTCCATTAAAAGGAGTTCGTACGTATTCTGCGATATCGCCCGTAAATACTCCACCTGTATGAAAAGTTCTTGATGTTAATTGAGTTCCTGGTTCTCCAATAGATTGACCGGCAATGATACCGACGGCTTCCCCCAATTCTACTAAATCGTAATCAGCAAGACTCCGACCGTAACACAACTGACAAATCCGGAAAATGCTTTTACGTGTCAAAGGAGATCTCACATATATTGGCTGCGTCGATACTACTGAGTTACCAGCCAGTCCATCACTGATATCTTGATTACGGGTGGCAATACATCTGGCATCCCGGTATACATTATCCGCCAACACGCGTCCAATCAATTTTTGATATGATATTATTTCACGAGATTCTCGTTTCCCCTCAATGAAACTAGGCGAAGCAATACTTTTGCTAGTTTCGCAATCTTTTTTACGTACCACAATGTGTTGGACCACTTCAACAAGCCTGCGTGTTAGGTATCCGGCATCAGAGGTTCGAACGGCAGTATCCACAACTCCCTTGCGGGCGCCGTAACAAGAAATGATATATTCTGTCAGTGATAGGCCTTCGCGGAGGTTTCTTCGGATAGGTAGATCGATTACTTGTCCCCGCGGATCTGACATCAAGCCTCGCATGCCAAGCAACTGATGTACCTGGGAAATACTCCCCCGTGCCCCCGAAAAAGACATCATGTGGACTGGATTTAAAGGATCGATCATTTTGAAACTTGGATTCAGTTCTCGCTTCAAACATTCGCTTGTGGCGTACCAGGCTTCAATTGATTGGCGTAACTTCTCCACAGCATGCAAACTCCCGTAACGGTAATGATGCTCCGACACGTAGCCTTATTTCTCAGCGTCTTGTACAAGCCATCCTCTGGACGGTACTGCTAAAAGGTCGTCGATTCCCAGTGAGACAGATGCTTTTGTAGCTTGCTGAAAACCCAAAATCTTAACTTGATCCAAAATATTTGTTGTAGATGCAATTCCAAAACAAACGATTAATTTGCTGATGAGTCGCCTCATAGCAACTCTATCTATTGTTTTGTTGCAGAACGGTAACTCAATTTGATTTGTCATTATAAGAACCTTAACTTATATAGCTTTTTATATTTTGATGAAATAATTTAGATTTAAGTATTATTAATCAATAATTCTAATTTAAGCGACTTAGTAATTATTTATTAAGTAAATATATCTACATATATCTATTTAGATTAAAAAGATTTTTCATTCTTCATTAGTGCGGCTAATTAACTATAGCCCCTCCGTATCGTGTCATCATATCCGATGCGGGCGAAGTAGTAGACTAAGAAGCCATCGATACACCTTGGATCGCCTCTTTTAATTGTTGATTAAATAAAATACGACCAGCCGTAGTAAGTACATGTATAGTTGAGACATTTCCCCTCCTACACTTTCTAATCTGGTAATTATCATAGAGTTGAAGAGAGGTTCCCGAGGATTCATATTGAGATTCAATAGGTAATTCGCGATTTTTCGAGCTAATCATTTCCAAATTTAATTCCCATCGAAGCCACAAGAAGGTACAAAAGTCGATTTGATTTGATTCCTTGGCCCTGAGTATGTCGTAATAACTACCGAAAATGGGTAGTCCGGCAGAGTAGACGTCACCCTCTCTCACAAAAGCGGAATGCCTGTTTCCATAAACTCCTTGCTTATTCTCAATTGTTAATACATAAAGACCAAGAAGCATGTCTTGACTAGGTGCAGATACAGAATCACCCGTAGCAGGGGATAATAGATTTACGTGCGAAAACATCGGAAGACGAGCTTCAATCTGAGCTTCAAGAGATAAGGGCACATGAACGGCCATCTGATCTCCATCAAGATCTGCATTAAACCCCCCACAAACCAATGGATGCAAACGAATAGCACGCCCTTCTATTAAAATGGGTTGAAATGCCTGTATACCTAGCCTATGCAAAGTAGGTGCCCGATTCAATAGTATGGGGTGACCCCGCATAACTTCTCTGAGAACTTCCCATATAATGGGATCTCCTTCTCGTATCATACTTTTAGCTGATCGCAGATTACAAGCAAGATGTCATCCAATCAAGTTACGAATTACAAATATTTGAAAAAGTTCGATTGACATTTCTCGAGGTAATCCACATTGATGTAATGAAAGAGATGGGCCGACGACAATAACAGAACGGCCTGAGTAGTCGACTCGCTTTCCAAGCAAATTCTCGCGAAATCGTCCCTCTTTGCCCTCAATAAACTCTGAAAATGACTTGTAGGGTCTATTGTTAATATCTCTCATTGGTTGCCCACGTATACCATTATCGATGAGAGCATCAACAGCTTCTTGAATAAGTCTCTTCTGACAAACGATTAATCCCTCCGGCGTAAATTCACTGCCCGATAAGAATTCAACGAGGGTATTATTTCGATGAATTACCTTTCTATAAAGCTCATTAAGGTCAGAAGTAACTAATTCACCTTCATATGATTCAACTATTGGTCTCAATTCAGGTGGAAGAACCGGCAAGATATCTAAAACCATCCATTCTGGTTTTAGATTTGTCCGTAAGAAATCCTTGGCTAATTTCATCCGTCTAACCAGAAGGTCTTTCCTCCTTTGAATTGTTCGATCTTCCCATTCATTACCAACAGGCTTTTGCTTCGTAAGCGCTTGCCACTCCGAATATGCACGATGGATAACATCTTGCAGGTCCAAACCAGTCAATCCTTTTTTGACGGCATCCCCACCAGTGGCGATTTCGTTACCTTGAAGCGTTTCATAATTTCGAGTAGAAAAAAAGGCAGGAAGCATGTTTCTCCAAGATCGGTCTTCATAATTGAATAAGCCCCGCAATCTTAAGAGGTTGGCCCTCTCGGACACGGGCCTAGCAAGAAAAAGATTGGGATAGGTCGAGTGTTGACCCCCCCCCCTTAGAATCGGACGCGATTGTTTCCTCTCATCCGGCTCGAATAACTAATTATGAAATTGTTTCAAATTTACGGTTTCGAGACGTGTTGGCACCGTATCTTCGAAGATGAAATAGTTGTTCATTACTCGGATTTAAACTCCTTCTTTTTCGAGTAGTCTTGGACCCCCGTATTGATCGATCTACTAAAAAAGAAATAATTTTCTACCTTCTATATCTTCTTTAGTTTAATCGGAGGCTGGGGATATTTCCCTTGTTCCCAATGCGATCATTTCTCTCTTTGGGTTTCCACTCCACTTCGATGGCTGCTAATTAAATTGAACAAGAAAATCAATGCGATGCCTAAATTTTCATAACCATCTCTTTGTTTTTTATCGATATCTAGAAATAGATATGGAATACTAGTTAGATTAAAAAACTTTTTATTCTTTTTTTTTTGAAAAAGAGAAAGAAAGCCGAAGGTAAAAAGAACTTGATTCTCAACCTATCAGCTGAAATGGAAATAAGTTTTACGAAGCCCAATTGTTAGATTTTTTGCTAAAAATTAACCATGGAAGAGATTCCCCATCATGCACACGGTAGCTTTTACCCCGAGTTAGACAATAATACTCGATCAACGCGAGAGACATGTCGGTTAGAGGCTTTCCATTTCTATTTGGAATGACAGTTTACGGACAATCTGTAGTGATCGACATATACAATCGAGTCACACATCGCAATATACTGGGCTTTCTGGTTCTTTAAGAGGTTTAGCAAGTAGATTTGCAACATAACTAGGAATTCGTTTCAAAAACCACACGTGAGTGACTGGACATGCAAGTTTAATGTATCCCATTCGATATCTTCGAACCCGGGAATCAATAAACTCAACTCCGCAATGTTTGCACAACTTAGAATCCTCCTGTTCGTTATCGACGGAGCGGTAATTTCCACATGCACAAACGCCACTTTTTAGGGGTCCGAGTATCCTTTCACGAAATGAGCCATCTCTCTCTGGTTTGTGAGTCTTGTAATGCAACGTGTAAGGTTAATCGACTTGTCCAACGATGTCTCCATTGGGTAACTCTCTTTCAGCCCAACTACGAATCTGGTCAGGAGAAGCCAATCCAATTTGAAGCTGTTGATAATTCGCTCGATGAATCATATTATAAGAAGTTTTGATTAATTACTCACGAAAGAAGTTTCAATTAACTATCAAATAATTTCACTCTCCCTTTCCAAACCTTCTTCAATTATAAAATTGTACTCCAGGTTCAAACCCATGCAACGTAACTCCCGAACTAGCAATCGGAAAGACTCTGGAACGGTATTGGGCTTGGAAACAGGTTTTCCAGTCATAATTGCACTAAGTACCTTGTAACGAGCCTGAATATGATCTGATTTAATTGTAAGCATTTCTTGCGACGTATAAGACACTCCAAAACCCTCCAAAGCCCGTACTTCCATTTCTCCAACCCGCTGTCCCCCTCGTCTAGATCTTCCCTTGAGAGGTTGCTGCGTAACAAGTGCGTACGGTCCGCTCGATCGCGCGTGAATTTTATCGTCGACCTGATGAATTAGTTTCATCATATATCCTTTTCCAATTGTAATAGGTTGCACAAAGGATTCACCCGTTCGTCCATCGATCAATCGACTCTTTCCGGGGTGATCGGGTTCAAATAACCATGGATTATGGGTGATCGCACTTGCTTTACAAAGTTCTGCAAGTACTAATTTTCTAGAAGCTTCCCGTTCATACCTTTCATCAAAAGGTACTATACGGTAATGGGTTTTCAAAAACTCCCCGGCTAATCCAAGTAAGCATTCGAAAATCTGTCCTACATTCATTCGTGAGGGTACTCCTAAAGGACTTAATATCATGTCAACTGGTGTTCCATCTTGCAAATAAGGCATATCCTGTCTGGGCAATATTTTTGACACAATACCTTTATTTCCATGTCTGCCGGCTATCTTATCACCTACTTGTATCTTACGCTTTTACAATATATAAATATGAATAACTTCTAAATCGTTTGAAGTATCGTCTTCAGGATAAACCCACCTGACATCAATGACTCGACCTCTTCCACCAATCGGAACTTTCGGACAGCTTTCTCTTGCATTAATTAATTGTATACCGAAAATGGCTTGTAACAATCTTCCTTCCGGAGCACGTGATGAATCTGTCCCCTCTTGGGGCGTCAGTTTGCCGACCAAGGCATCTCCCGCCTCTACCCAAGATCCTGATTCTACAACCCCATCTTCGTCTAGGTGTCGAAGTGTGTGACTATCCAATTGAGGTATTTGCTTAGTAACCCTTTCAGGACCCTGATTTGTTGTGCAGACTTCAACTTCATGTCTTTCAATGTGAAAGGATGTAGAAATATCTTCATATATTGGTCGTTCGCTAATCAGCACCGCATCTTCAAAATTGTAGCCTTCCCAAGGCATATAGGCTACTAGGATATTTTTACCCGAAGCTGATTCTCCCCCGGCAGTTGCTGCCCCATCCGAGATAAATTCTCCGCGTTTCAGTAATTCTCCCACTAAAGCCTTGGAATTTTGGTGTAGACAGGTATTGCTGTTGGAACGCCCATATATCTTTAATCGATTAGTTGTAACACTTAGAACTACATCATTGCCTGGTATTTCATCAATTGATAGTAGTTCAACAGAATTGCCATCAATATATCGGATTTATCCTTCTCGTTCAGATACAACTACACTTCCAGAATCTGAAGCTACTTAACTTTCTAGCCCAGTTCCTACAAAACATCTTTCGGAATTAACCAGTGGAACCGCCTGACGCTGCATAGTAGAACCCGTTAAGGCGCGGTTCGCGTCATTATGCTCAATAAATGGAATGAGTGAAGCGCCGACAGAAAAATAATGCAAGGGATGAATGCTTCGGAAATCAACCTGTTCCCAAAGGACGCTGAGGAATTCTTGTTGATATCGAACCAGTATAAGCTCTTTCTCCCTAGCTCTCCATTGGGATATTAATGAATTTTCAGTTGCTATTCGATAGCAATCATCTTCAGTAGGAGATGAGTATATTAATTGCTCTTTTTCGGATGATTCCGAAATCTTGAGGTACGGGCTTCGCAAAGATCCGGAGTTGCTAACTTCTGCCTGAATAGCTAGTGATGAAATAAGGCCAGCATTCATGCCTTCCGATGTTTCGATTGGGCAAATACGGCCATAGTGACTAAAATGGATATCTCTAGCTTGAAAACTGGCGGTTCGCCGTGTCAATCCGCCAGGACCGACGGAACTTAATTTCCGTCTATGCACTAGTTCTGATAATGGATTTATTTGGTCTAGAAATTGTGATAGGGGATGTGATCCAAAAAACTCCTTGAAAGTTGCTATTATTGGTGTAGGCATTACTAATCCCCGTGGATTTACAGCGCGTTTGCGCCTAACGGCCCTAGATAGATTTTGTCGAATCAAATTTTCTAAACGGGTTAGGGCCAACTTCAATTGTTCCTGAAGCAAATCCGCGACAGATCGAACACGTCTATTTTTCAGATGATCTATGTCATCAAGGTTGCCCATTCCGTAGCTTATTTCTATTGAATGATCTGCAGCTGCTAATATGTCTTGGGGTAATAGAAAATATTCCTCCTCGGGTACATCAAGAGTTAGTTTGATATTTAGATTTCGTCGACCAATTCGTCCCAACTCAAATCTATGCTGGGAAAACCTCTTCTGTAGTTCCTTGAATATAGATTCTGAGAATGAGATATCCGCGTCTGCAGCAGAGTATGAATTTTTATAAAGTTCTGCTATAGCATCCTCCGACGATTCGACGGTTCCTTCTTGTTTCTTTAAGATATTTGAAAAAATCTTGGGGTAACGAGCATTTCGCAAGATATCTACCTTGCTTAACCCCATAGCTATTAATAAGATCGAAATGGATATCTTCTTCTTCTTGCTGATACGAATCCAAATTTTTTCCCTTCTATCTATTTCTAATTTGAATCTCCCTCCCCGATCCGAAATTACAGTGCTAGTATATGCGGAAATTCCTTTCTGATCGGATTCTCGGTTGTAGTAAATACCGGGACTTCTCAAGATTTGACTTACCAAAACCCTGGCAACCCCGTTAATAGTAAACGTCCCTTTAGAATTCATCCAAGGAATAGATCCGGGTCGCACGTCTTCTTCTTGTACTACTCTATCTCCGCTACGAATCAATTAAACTGGTACATATGGATCGGATGAGTATGTGACACATTGATACGCGACGTCTCTCTCTTCGACTGAAGGTTGCGTCAATTGATACTGTCTACTAATAACTCAGAATTCGACTTCCTTATCTGTATCTTCAATTTTCGGAAAATTTTCAAGTTCTTCAAGCAACCTTTCATGAATAAATCGATTAAAGCCTTCAAATTGAATTTGTGCAAGTTCTGGTAGTACGGGCATATTTTTACTTTCTCCTAACGAAGTGATGAATCGAGACTCATTCCTATTAAGAATATATCAATTAGATTTCCATATTTTCATCTTCTTATGTATGGGAAGTTGAATCGCCCCCCCTCAAAAAGAAGAAGAAATAAAAGAAATAGAATTAACTAATTCTCCTTCTTTTAGTTAGACACAACCAATTTTTCATGAAGATTTATATGACAATGTTTAAACAAGAAGAGTGTAAGAAAAATGATATCTCGTACTTCTTGAGGAAGTTTTTTGCACCAGAAGTTCAATCATTCTTATGAGCTGTAAATGAGAAAGATCTGTGCGATCTAGGATTGGTAGAAATAGTGAAGCAAACTAACTCTTTTTGTCCAAATTAGTTGCAACACTTATGGATGCGAAGATGCGACAATCATTGATAGGAAGAAGCAGGAAATACGTAGCAGTAAAACGAGTTTAGTAATTATATCACGTAAGGTATTTCGACTACCAGAGAAAGATTGAAAACCAGACAGATGCTCCTTCTTCTACAGCATCAAATAACTTCTTTTCAAAATTTTGAACCAGATGGGATGGGAGTTGAAATTTCCGAAAAATAAATTATTTCATAAGGTAAAGAAGAAGAGAAAATATTGTTGACTCCGAGTCTATTGCTACATAGACTCCAATCAAATTCATTGGTGGGATTGTAGTTCAATCGGTTAGAGCACCGCCCTGTCAAGGCGGAAGTTGCGGGTTCGAGACCCGTCAATCCCGACGGATTCCAATGAAATAAGCTAGTTCAAAATTCACTTTATAGGATCGGGCTTGGGCCGAGCTGGATTCGAACCAGCGTAGGCGTCGCCAGCGGATTTACAGTCCGTCCCCATTAACCGCTCGAGCATCGACCCAGAATTGAGAAATGAATACCCCCAGGGGAATTCGAATCCCCGTCGCCTCCGTGAAAGGGAGGCGTCCTAGGCCTCTAGACGATGGGGGCCCAGTTACCTCTTAAGGTAGATTAAGAGTATTTCCCATCAGTTGTCAATTTAAGAGATTAACAAGGAAATAATGAGAGAATCCATCTTTTTAAAAACCTAAATTAGGGTTGTAGCAGCAGCAGAAGTAATAATGACTTCAACCATTTCTTTATTTATCATTAATATACATTCAACTAATTGGAGCAATTCAGCAATTCCTACAAAACGGACGCATCAGGATGATACTATCTAAAGACAAACACTAGTATTCTCGATATTTCATTTCGTGATATACTATGTAATCAATATCAAAAATTCAGATTCGATATTTTTATTCTTAATTGATTAGCTAGTAATTCGGTCGACCCGAGTAGTTAAAAAGAGATGGTTTATAATAGAATCCGAGAGTTTTTTCGACGAAACCGCTCGAGCTATTTTCCAACTGATGATTTGAACTACCAATACGGAAGTAAATATTCTCGCGTTTGTAGCTACTGCACTTTTCATTTCGATTCCGACAGCTTTTCTGCTTATTCTTTACATTCAGACGGCCGCGCAGAATAACTAGTAATTGGTAACTTATTTGACTACCAATTTGTCAATAAATCTTCATATGCAAGAGCAACGGAGAAGGTATACCATCTGTTCTTTATTCGTAAAATAGAGCAATATGCAAACCGCTACTCCTGCTTTAGATGAGATTTTTCGCTACCGCTACCATTACTGCTACTAACAACTTATTCTCAACGTAGTGCCCCCTCCGATTAGCTTTTTTCTGTCAGTCAGAGTCTATGTTTTTCTATATTGTTTTCATACTTCTGAATATCGCATATTATGCATTATTCTCGAATACAACTTCCCAAAATTGATAGATCACCTTCTTGTTTGATCTATCAATTTTTGTTGTTCATTCAATTACTTCTCTTTTTTACAAATCTGATTTTGACCCAATGACTAATATTAGGTGGCTATATCCTCTGAATATATCTATATCTATATATATAGATATATTCATATATCTTATAAATCAACCTACACAAACCAATAAAAAATAAGTGAAGTATCCGGACAGAAAGTATGGTCCCAAAAGATGTCAAGTATACATTAACTTCCGTTTTTTCATTCTGGGTGCAGTTATACCGTCAGACAAAACAATGAAATTTTGAGTTAACAAAGTAACATAACAATGACCGGGGTAAGTTCCGGCTCATAGTGAAGAAATAAGATCAGTCTATTAGAGTACTAGATTAACCTATTTTGTTATTTTCATCTTCGTTTCGAAGTGACAAAAAAATGGGTGGAAGGAGAAGATATCAGTTTATTCCAATTTGATAATTCTATCTCCAGTCCGATGTTGGAGAATTTTTTAGCATTTGTTAGTTAGTAACAACTATGGGGGAATATCCCCCGGCTGCACCATCCTTTTCACTCAACTATAAAATTTGAGGCGGGAAAACACGAATCTATGGTCTCATCATGACTGCAAGTATCCCCCGAAATCAGGCTACTGAAGGGACAGCTAATCATTTGTTACAAACCGCTTCGTCCCCAAACTACAAGTGAAAGGGAAAATGTGGAAATCACCGTCAAGGCAGCCCAAGCTATAGTAACTAAGTCCGTATTTGTAATTCCTATCTACTTACTCTCTCGATTTTTATCAATTACTAATTATTTATAAGTCCAAATACGAAACAAAGCTTAAAAAAGCTTAAAATTTGTTGCTAATAAGGAGCAAACACCTAATTTAATGAAGTAGTTCAACAACAGGAGATACTGCGTGTGTAAAATATTCTTATTTTTTCTTTCTTTTTTTTTTTCAATGGTACCGGTTGATAGCTCCCTATTACTTAATAGATTTTGGCAACTTAGACCTTCTGATTATCAATTAATGATATACTAAATTAGGATTGTTTATGCGTAACGCATCGAGACACATGAAATGTGATAGGCTATAACAGGCTATAGAGCACCTCAACCTGTATCCGATTTCGACGCAATAAATAATCCTTTCTAAAAAAGGATTTTCTAAATGAGTCAATCCAAGTAAATGAAATAGATCTAGATTCCTTCTCTTCATAAAAGGCTCTCTTGTTAGGCGACACCCAGATTCGAACTGGGGCATTAAGGATTTGCAGTCCTACGTCTTACCGCTTGACTATGTCGCCCTATGTTTGCTAGTAGCAAACAGTGCCTATCCAGGCGAAAACAACATCCAAATTAGATTGTCAAATAGCATGTAACTGAATGACGTGATTGTAGCATCAATGCCTAGTAGTTATACTACTAGTTCTACTAACTAGTAATAATTATATTATCTGCCAGAAAAGTTAGCAAGTAAGTAGTTGCCTCCCCCCCCCCCCCCCCCGTTCCCTACCTACCCCAGGCAATTCACCTATGGTATACAATTGATTGCTATATGTTTGATGCCAAAATAGCTACTTTGGCAAACTTTTTTTGCCTCGAAAACTCATTGCTTCGAAGTGAAGACGGAGTAGTAAAATAATAAGAATTAGGTAGGTCTTCACTTCCAATCAATCGTTAATTGATTAATTAACATTTGAAGCTTTTTCCTTCTCTTTCAACTTTCCATTATGAAAATTGATTGGATTTTATCATTATCTTTTATTATCCATATCTATATGGCAGAACCTTTTTATTTTATATGGGATAGGCGGATAGCGGGAATCGAACCCGCGTCATCTCCTTGGCAAGGAGATATTTTACCATTCAACTATATCCGCATAATCTGTTATATTATCTTAATCTTGTTATGGAGTTTGGACAAAAAGAAGTTTACGTACGTATCTATTTTAGATTTAGAACTAAAAATTCCCATTTATGGATAGGGCAACCCTAGGTCTATTCTATTAACCGCTTAAGTGTAAATTGACTACACTACGGCTACGTAATCTATTTTCTAAGGATTTTCATCAGTAAAAATATGCTCTATATTTGGCAACTCCACCCGTAATGGCAAATTACGAGAGGAGGAACCGAGACAATACAAAATCTTCATTAAGAAATAAACGAATTAGGTATACCTACCAAAAAAACTGATCCAATCCATAATGACGCCCCTGAAAAAACTATATTTTTATTGTTGGACCAGCCATCAGGGGATGCAAAGGCAACGGGCACCCCTACAACTAATAAAAATGAAGTGGCAACTAATCCAAATAGAGACAGTTGGAATGCGATAGTCATAATTCTAATTGTTTCCCCACTTATTTAAGGCATAGACTGTTCATACCATCCAATCCTCATCCAACCGAACTCTCGATTCGCCACGAATTACTTTGTAGACGAGGCGCGGAGAGCTTATCACTAACTACCTCAAATTTCATAAGGTTCTCGTTGATTAATAGTTTAGCTTCCGGAAGTAGAGATGATTATACGTAATAGTTTCATGGAGAGATGGTCGAGCGGTTTAAGGCTCCAGTCTTGAAAACTGGCATGGTAAGAAGATGCCATCGAGGGTTCGAATCCCTCTCTCTCCTGCTTTTTGTAGCAAAAAGAAGCTGGGCAGGAAGTGCAATAGTAATTAATTATTTATTCTTACGTGCCTTGAAATATCTTTCCTTATGCTATCAAACTTGGAATTAAGTTGATATTACAGATGACATTATTTAGGTAGTGAACTTGGCACTGACCTAAACCTAAGTAGGTATATATATCTATATATAGATATATATACCTACTTGTTAACAAGAAAAAAGAATCGAAACAAAGATTTCTACCCCCTCTTCATCATCTTGAAATAGATTTTCAAGTCTTAATTAAGAGGTGTCATAGAAAGAACGGGTTCGGTATCGCGGTCAATTCCTTTTTCAAACCCGGCTGCGGCTGCGCGAGCCCTACCCGCGTGCCATAAATGACCCACGAAAAAGAAGAATCCCAGGACAAAGTGAGAGGTTGCTAACCAACTCCGAGGAGATACGTAGTTTACGGCGTTAATCTCGGTAGCTACCCCACCTACGGAGTTTAGAGAGCCCAGGGGAGCATGAGTCATATACTCCGCAGATCGTCGCTCCTGCCAGGGTTGTATATCCCTCTTCAACTTACTAAGATCTAAACCGTTGGGACCCCTTAAAGGCTCTAACCAAGGAGCGCGAAGGTCCCAGAAGCGCATGGTTTCCCCTCCAAAAATAATTTCTCCCGTAGGGGAACGCATCAGGTATTTACCTAACCCAGTGGGGCCTTGTGCGGAACCTATGTTCGCACCGAGACGCTGGTCTCTGACAAGAAAAGTAAAAGCTTGTGCTTGAGAAGCTTCTGGACCGGTAGGACCATAAAATTCACTAGGATATGCTGTGTTGTTAAACCAAACGAAACAGCAGGCAGTGAATCCAAAAATGGAAAGAGCTCCCAAGCTATAGGATAAGTAAGCTTCCCCGGACCATACCAAAGCACGACGAGCCCAGGCAGAGGGTTTTGTTAATATGTGCCAAATTCCACCAAAAAGGCAGATGGATCCCAACCAAACATGTCCTCCGATGATATCTTCCAGATTATCCACACTTGCAATCCATCCTTCTCCCCCAAAGGGAGATTTCAGTAGGTAACCAAAGATAATATTAGGGCTTAAGGTGAGATTTGCAATCTCTCTCACATCCCCACCCCCGGGTGCCCATGTGTCGTACAACCCTCCAAAATAGAGTGCTTTGAAAACTAGGAGAAAGGCTCCAAGACCTAGTAGTATTAAATGAATACCGAGAATTGTGGTCATCTTATTCTTATCTTTCCAAGTATAACCGAAGAAAGGAAAAGATTCCTCTAACGTTTCGGGACCAATTAAGGCGTGATAGATACCCCCAAATCCCAAGACTGCGGAGGAAATCAAATGGAGTACTCCAGAAACAAAGTAGGGAAAGGTATCGATTACTTCCCCGCCAGGACCCACTCCCCAACCCAGAGTAGCCAAGTGGGGAAGTAAGATTAATCCCTGTTCATACATAGGCTTTTCTGATACAAAGTGAGCCACTTCAAACAAATTCATAGATCCAGCCCAGAAAACAATCAAGCCTGCATGAGCTACGTGGGCACCAAGCAATTTACCAGATAGATTAATTAGTCGGGCGTTGCCAGCCCACCAGGCAAAACCTGTGGTTTCCTGATCGCGGCCACCGAGCGAGAGGGTTCCATTAAAGAGCGTTTCCACGGGGTAAAACCTCCTCGGGAAATACAAGGTTTTCGTGGGGCTGATCCTGAGCTGCCATCCAGGCACGGATACCCTCGTTTAGTAATATATTTTTCGTGTAAAAAGTCTCAAACTCGGGATCTTCTGCTGCACGAATCTCTTGGGAGACAAAATCGTACGCGCGTAAATTCAGGGCGAGACCAACTACCCCAATAGCACTCATCCATAAACCCGTTACTGGCACAAATAACATGAAGAAGTGTAACCAACGTTTGTTGGAGAAAGCAACACCGAATATTTGGGACCAAAAACGATTTGCGGTTACCATTGAATAAGTTTCCTCAGACTGAGTTGGATTAAACGCTCGGAATGTGTTTGCGCCGTCACCGTCTTCGAATAAAGTATTTTCAACTGTAGCACCGTGGATGGCACATAATAGGGCCGCACCAAGGACTCCTGCAACTCCCATCATATGAAATGGATTCAAAGTCCAATTATGAAAACCTTGAAAAAATAGAATGAATCGAAAGATGGCGGCTACACCAAAACTGGGTGCGAAAAACCAACCGGATTGGCCCAAAGGGTAAACCAAAAATACCGATACAAAAACCGCAATTGGAGCGGAGAAAGCTATTGCGTTGTAAGGGCGTAGTTGCACAGACCTCGCAAGTTCAAATTGGCGTAACATAAAACCGATTAGGGCAAAAGAGCCGTGAAGAGCAACAAAGGTCCATAAACCCCCTAATTGGCACCAACGGGTGAAATCTCCTTGTGCTTCAGGGCCCCACAAAAGTAGTAACGAGTGGGCCAAACTGTTAGCGGGAGTGGAGACCGCAGCAGTCAAAAAGTTGCATCCTTCCAAGTAAGAGCTAGCTAGTCCGTGAGTATACCATGAGGTGACAAAGGTTGTACCTGTAAACCAACCGCCCAAAGCAAAGTAGGCGGTAGGAAAAAGTAGGAGGCCAGACCAACCCACGAAGACGAAACGGTCTCTTCTTAGCCAGTCGTCCATACTATCAAATAAATCTTTCGGTTCCTTAGAAGATTTTCCGATGGCAATGGTCATATTCATTCCCTCATTCAGCTCCTCAAACAATTTTTGGGTTCCCCCCCTCTTTTTTCTTTTTCGAGCCACGACGTGATGTAGTTTTGCACCTTCGCGGTGAAATGAAGTTGACCCACTAGCTAAGAAGCTGTTCTTCCCGGGAAATCATTTACGAAGGTGGAGGGCTCTTAGGAGTTATTACACGAAAATAAGACTTTAAAGATCAGTCAGGAGGTTGGATTTTCTAAGTATTTTTTTTTGCCTTGCTTCTAGGTTTGTTTTCTATCTTCTTTTTTATGTTGTGTTTTTTCGTCCAACCATTCCTTCTCTGCTATGTTTCGTCTTTTCTTTTTCATATAATTTTAGCTTCTTCTGGGGCATCTCTTTCCTCTTACTTATTTGATCCTAAGCTGATTCTGTTTGTTACGTAGTTTTTTGAGCAGTGGGTAGACCTTTCTTTTCTTCCGAGATTTTGACTTTGTCAACTATTCAGTCGTATTAAAACTACCTTGAGAATCCGACCTAGCACAAAAAGAGAACGAAGTTGTTTCTAAGAACATCTAGTGGAAGAAATACTGACTGGAGCAGCGTGAAGAGTTTATATTAATATTATAGAATGTATGTATATATGTGGGTCTGGTATCCATCCCCTTTTCAAAATTATTTCGGTACTTATTTTACCAATCCCCAGTAAAAATTGGAAGCTTTTTTGTTTGGTTTGGCCCCAAATAGCGGTAATGGATAAGCAGCATGCCGCAATTTAATCCTGAGCAGGGTATATGTTAGAATTATTAACGTCGAACAAAAAGATTCGTTGCCGATATCAAACCCCGACGGAGAAATTAAAATTGTTTCTAGGTTTCTAGAGGGAATATATAACAAATAGGAGTGCTACATACTCGAATAACTTTGACTAATTACGGGAAATTATCTCCATAAGTAGATAAGAGATTTGCCACGTAATTTCCCTTTTCAAATTGAAAATTCTATAAATACGTAGTGCCACATATATATATATATATTCATACTGGTGTTGGGAATTCGTATTCAGTTCCCGAGATAGGGATAACAAAGGAGGTTCTGCCATTAAAAATTATATCCACTTTATTTTCTTCCTTACTTCTTTGTTGTAATGGGTAGCACATTATTCGGTGTAAGAAAACTACTTAGGTAGGATACCTTGACTAAATAAAAAGCTTAACTAAAAGATTGAAGTTGATCGAATTCTATTTTCAATATTCCATTTTCAATAATTAGGTAATTTCTTAGTTGTTAGAAATGTTGGGAAATAGAACTTCTTCTTACATCAAGAAGCCATGTGGACCAAAAGCCATGTGGACCAGAGTGTTTCCATGAAACTGAATAAGTTTGATCCTCGGAGTTATCAAGGCTTCTTGACTAGCCCCTTGTCGGATTTGAACCGACGACTTACGCCTTACCATGGCGTCACTCTACCCCTGAGTTAAGGGGGCCTCAAATCCTAACTACTATCTAATTGAGCTCCACTAGACACACCGTCAAAAATTGCCCTATATTTTTACTTTTTGGAAAAAAAAACTTGATGAAGCAGAAAGGACCAGTTTTAGTCTGAAAAAAGATAGAGCTATGTCCCTAAAATTGTCCATTTTACCCTTTTATCTAGAAATAAATCTGCAGATCTACTTCTAAATAGGTTTCCGCCCCACCAAGCAACAAAGTTCAGAAAAGAGAGGAGTAACTAATAGAGGAGGCAGAAAATACCAATTAGGTTAGGTAATCCCTTCTTTTAATGCATGACATCAGATAATCACAATCTACTAATTGATTGAAAGACTTGTACCTTCTCGATATCCCAGTAAAATTAATACCAGCTCTGCCAATGAGACGCAAAAAGCTGATTTGTCTAAGCTCGCCAAGAACATCAAACATCACATTGCTGACGTAGATAAACAATTGTTAGTTTACTTCGCGGGGACAGGATTTGAACCTGTGACCTCAAGGTTATGAGCCTTGCGAGCTACCAAGCTGCTCTACCCCGCTTAGTTAATGGCTCCAACGTAATTATTATACATCTATTGAATAATTACATTGGATGGAAGTGGAAAAGACTATCTAATTCACAGACTTAAACATCATCTCTTTTTAAATAAGGAAATTTCCTATTACCAACTTGATTTGAAGACTCCAGGCAGCAGACAAGTGTGTGCCATTTCACGAAGTACGTGTCTAGATAAGCCAAAGTATCGATAATTGGATCGGGGTCGTCCGGTTAGGGAACACCGGTTGCGGAGACGAACAGGTGCACTACCTCGCGGTAAAGATTGCAATCTTTTGGAAAAAATTAGTTTACCCTGAATTGACGAGCTACTTCTAATCTGTCTCTTCAAAGATTGTCGAATGGTATGATATTTTCTGACTAATTCTTTCTTTCTTCTTTCTTTTTCAATAAGACTCTTCTTTGCCATAATTGATAAATCAGTAAGCAGGATTCGATTACTATTCTAAAACAGATTGGATTCGCACTCAGAAATCTATTTCCAAATAACTAGAAAATGGAGAATCAATTTCTAGTTCTAATTATGGATAAATAGAAGATTTTTGGCTTCGAAAATCAATTGGTTGTACAAAATAATGGGAGTACAAACTTGATGCGGAAGTAAACAATTTGGTAGTCTACAATAAAATTGGTAGTCTACAATAAAAAAAATTAGCCAAATTTACCTGATGTAGATGCTATTAGAAAAGCTGCATAGGTAAAAATGTAACCCACGGAGAAGTGGGCTAGTCCCACCAGTCTTGCTTGAACAATGGAAAGGGCGACCGGCTTATCTTTCCAACGTATCACATTTGCTAGGGGTGTTCGTTCGTGAGCCCAAGCTAGAGTTTCAATAAGTTCTTGCCAATAACCTCGCCAAGAGATTGGAAACATAAATCCGGTAGCCCACACGAGATGTCCAAACAAGAACATCCACGCCCATACAGATAAGCTGTTCATACCAAAGGGGTTATAACCATTAATAAGTTGTGAAGAATTCAGCCATAGATAATCCCTCAACCATCCCATTAAATACGTAGAAGATTCGTTGAATTGAGCAGCATTCCCTTGCCATAAAGTGATGTGTTTCCAATGCCAATAGAAGGTAACCCATCCAATGGTGTTTAGCATCCAGAAAATGGCTAAATAAAAAGCATCCCAAGCTGAGATATCGCAGGTACCGCCTCGCCCGGGACCATCGCAGGGAAAACTGTAACCAAATTCTTTCTTATCTGGCATCAACTTGGAACCGCGCGCATCTAAAGCGCCTTTGACTAAAATCAGTGTAGTCGTATGTAGGCCCAAAGCGATGGCATGGTGAACCAAGAAATCCCCAGGTCCAATTGTTAGAAATAGTGAGTTGCTACTACTGTTAATAGCATCTAACCAACCTGGTAACCATAATCCTCGACCAGCATTACTTGCTGGACTACCTGCCGAGGATAGAAGCACATCAAAACCATATAAAGTTTTACCATGAGCAGATTGAATCCATTGAGCAAAGATAGGTTCAATAAGAATCTGTTTCTCCGGAGTCCCGAAGGCTAGCATTACGTCGTTGTGGACATAGAGCCCCAGCGTGTGGAACCCCAGGAATAAACTTGCCCAACTTAAGTGAGCTATTATGGCTTCTTTATGTTCTAACATTCTTGCTAAAACATTATCTTTATTTTGTTCCGGATCATAATCTCGAATAAAGAATATAGCTCCGTGTGCGAAGGCTCCTGCCATGATAAAACCGGCAATATATTGATGATGAGTGTATAGCGCGGCTTGAGTCGTATAATCCTGTGCTATAAAAGCATAGGCGGGTAAGGAATACATGTGTTGCGCGACTAAAGAAGTGACAACCCCCAAAGCAGCTAAAGCAAGCCCTAATTGAAAATGGAGAGAATTGTTTACTGCATCATAAAGCCCTTTGTGTCCACGGCCCAACTTACCTCCTGGCGGGATATGGGCCTCAAGAATCTCTTTCATACTATGCCCAATACCAGAGTTAGTCCTATACATGTGGCCGGCAATTATAAACACAACGGCAATAGCTAAGTGGTGATGAGCAACATCCGTTAGCCACAAACTCTGAGTTTGTGGGTGAAATCCGCCCAAAAAGGTTAAAATGGCTGTTCCCGCCCCTTGAGTGCTATCAAACAAATGATTACCAGAATCGGGATTTTGCGCATAAACACTCCACTGACCCGAAAAAAACGGTCCCAATCCTTGAGGGTGCGGGGCGGCAGTCAAGAAATTACCCCATCTGACATGTCCACCCCTTGCTTCGGGGATAGCTACGTGAACTAAATGTCCTGCCCAAGCCAGAGAACTCACCCCAAAAAGTCCTGAAAGATGGTGATTAAGCCGGGATTCAGCATTTTTGAACCAAGAGATGCTTGGTTTCCATTTAGGTTGCAAATGTAACCAGCTAGCTAGTAAGAATGAAGCAGAAATAACTAGTAGAAAAATAGCTCCGGTATAGAGATCTTGGTTACTGCGTAGGCCGATAGTGTACCACCATTGGTAAACACCCGAGTAGGCAATATTGACTGGACCCGCAGCGCCCCCTCGAGTGTATGATTCGACAGCTGGTTGACCAAAATGAGGATCCCAAATGGCATGAGCAATGGGTCTCACATGTAGCGGGTCCCGTACCCACGCTTCAAAATTACCCTGCCAAGCCACGTGGAACAAGTTCCCAGAGGTCCAGAGAAAGATGATAGCTAATTGACCAGAATGCGATGCAAATATTTTTTGGTATAGACGTTCCTCGGTAGTATCATCGTGACTCTCAAAGTCGTGGGCAGTGGCTATACCAAACCAGATACGACGAGTAGTTGGGTCTTGGGATAGACCCCGGCTGAACTGTGGAAATCTTGATGCCGTAATGTTTCTCAAATCCTCCTAGCCATTATCCCACTGCAATGATTCTCGCCAGGAAGAACGCCCACGTCGTGGCAATTCCACCCAGAAGGTAGTGAGCTACTCCCACGGCACGTCCCTGGATAATACTCAGGGCCCTAGGTTGGGTGACGGGAGCAACCTTTAATTTATTATGAGCCCAAACAATGGATTCAATAAGTTCTTGCCGGTATCCGCGACCACTAAATAAAAACATCAAACTGAAAGCCCAAACGAAATGAGCCCCCAAGAATATAAGACCATATGCGGATAACGAAGAACCATAGGATTGAATGACTTGGGAAGCCTGTGCCCACAAAAAATCTCTCAACCATCCATTAATCGTTGTTGAACTTTGCGCAAAGTTTCCCCCAGTAATGTGGTTTACCACCCCCTGTTCGCTTATACTGCCCCAAACATCGGATTGCATCTTCCAACTGAAGTGAAATATAACTACTGAGATTGAGTTGTACATCCAGAATAATCCCAGGAAAACGTGATCCCAAGCCGATACTTGACAGGTGCCTCCTCTGCCAGGACCATCGCAGGGAAAACGAAAACCAAGATTTGCCTTATCGGGTATTAGTCGGGAGCTGCGTGCAAATAAAACACCTTTTAATAATATTAAAACAGTAACATGGATAGTAAATGCATGGATATGGTGGACCAGAAAATCTGCGGTACCTAATGGAATTGGGGCCATGGCAACTTTGCCGGCTACAGCAATTAAGTCGTTGTAACCCCAGCTTAAACTAGTACTCGCTGCGGCATTAGGCGCGGTTGATCCGGGAGCCAACGCGTGAGTATTTTGCACCCACTGAGCAAATACCGGCTGTAATTGAATGGCGGTATCTGAAAACATATCTTGAGGGCGACCCAAGGCGCTCATGGTATCATTATGGATGTATAAACCGAAGCTGTGAAAACCTAGGAAAATGCATACCCAGTTGAGATGTGAAACTATTGCATCGCGATGCCGAATGACGCGATCTAACAGATTGTTATATTGGGTAGTTGGGTCGTAATCTCTTACCATAAAGATAGCTGCGTGTGCAGCTGCGCCAACGACTAGAAATCCTCCTATCCACATATGATGTGTAAACAAAGAGAGTTGTGTGGCATAATCGGTAGCCAGGTAAGGATACGGGGGCATCGCATACATATGATGGGACACAATAATCGTTAAAGAACCTAGCATGGCAAGATTGATTGCTAATTGGGCATGCCACGAACTTGTTAGAATTTCGTAGAGACCTTTGTGGCCTTCACCCGTGAAGGGACCTTTATGAGCTTCCAAAATCTCTTTTGTACTATGTCCGATCCCCCAGTTGGTTCTATACATGTGACCAGCTACCAAAAAGAGCACGGCAATGGCTAAGTGGTGATGCGCGGCATCAGTCAGCCACAAACCTCCGGTTACTGGGTTCAAACCTCCGCGGAAAGTCAAAAAATCTGAGTATTCTGACCAGTCGAGGGTAAAAAATGGGATCAGCCCTTTCGCAAAACTTGGATATGCTTGAGCCATAAGATCACGATTAAGAATCAATTCGTGGGGAAGGGGTATTTCTTTGGGGTCAACCCCCGCATCTAAGAATTGGTTAATTGGTAGTGAAACATGTATCTGATGTCCCGCCCAAGCTAAAGACCCCAACCCTAATAAACCCGCCAAATGGTGATTTAGCATTGATTCAACATTCTGGAACCAACTTAGTTTTGGGGCAGCTTTGTGGTAGTGAAACCAACCGGCGAAAAACATTAATCCAGCGAGGATTGAAGCACCCACAGCTGTGCAATAGAGCTGCAATTCACTAGTTATTCCAGAAGCTCGCCAAAGTTGGAAAAATCCAGACGTTATCTGTACACCCTGAAAACCTCCACCTACATCTCCATTTAGTATCTCTTGACCCACTATTGGCCAAACAACCTGGGCACTAGGTTTCACGTGAGTGGGATCATTAAGCCATGCTTCATAATTGGAGAAACGAGCTCCGTGAAAGTACATGCCACTCAACCAAATGAGAATAATAGCTAATTGACCAAAATGGGCACCAAAAATTTTACGGGATATATCCTCCAAATCATTTGTATGACTGTCAAAATCATGGGCATCGGCATGTAGATTCCAAATCCATGTGGTGGTATTGGGGCCCTTAGCCAAACTCTTCGAGAAATGTCCGGGTTGGGCCCATCTCTCAAAAGATGTTTTTACGGGATCTTTTTCCACCATAATCTTGACTTCTGATTCTGGCGAACGAATAGTCATCGGGACTCTCCTCTCTTCGGGCAAGGGATAACAACAACCTACCAACGGTAGATACTAAACTTCTAGAAACTAGAGTTTCTACCAACATGTCAACATGTTGTAATTTCTTCCCTTTTCTACTGAGTTTGAAATGAGTTTAAAACTCGAGCAGCTGCTATCAAGAAGTTATGCAGGGCAGTCTTTTTATGGCATTATTACACGGCCCAATAGTGCCTAATGGACTCAATAGAGATGATCGTACGTTTAGTAGGGGGAGAGGCCGCAGGGTTTGTGTCGAGCAAGCAAGAATTTCTAGCTATTAACTCTATTTATTAACCTTATTGTGTTATGCCGCCCCCCCCCTCCTCCTATTAATTAATCAAGCGAAGAAAAACGTCCCGTAATTTTTAACCGATTCTGTGCTTCAATGTAATTGCCGGGGGGAGGTGCTATTGCCTGTTTCCAATATTCAGCAGCTTGATCGAACCAAGCCTCCGAAATTTCCAAATTTCCTTGGTTAATGGCTTGCTCCCCTCGCTCAGAATGGGTGATTATCTTCAAACCCCCTCCTTTAGAACCGAACTTGGAGGTTTCCCACTTCATACGGCTCAGACAACTCTGTTCCTAGCTTCTCGCCTCCTAATCAAGTTAGAGGGTTATTTCTGAACTTTGTAGGAACTTGGGAATAGTCCGGTTTCTAATTTTATTCTTCTTGAGTAAAATTTTTTCCGTACTCCTAGTTAAAAAAGCAGAAGGAAAGAATTAAAAAGATCCTTCGGCACTAACTACCTATCTCAATGTAGATCTCCTCTCTCCCTTCTTCTTCTTTCAAATTAGAGGAATTTCTCTTTTAGGATTTGATACTATGCCGCGGCCCGTCACTTATTATTTTTCCCAATTGTCTCTACTACAGAGACAAGTTGTATAACTTCTTCGATGGACCAATCTCATTGCATCAACCCAAAATTTCAATGATGAATCTTTGCGACGCTTTATTTTCCAATTCAGTCAATTATCCATGAGACAGTTAGGCTATCTACCTTTTTCAAACCCAGATTCCTTTGAAAGAGGCCAAATCCCGCAGCTCGAGACATCTCCCATTTGGAAGTATGCTTGAGGGAAGCCCGCGTTAGTTGAGTATTTGTAAACCGGAGAATCTTGAAGCGTAGGTAGTCGCACGTGGTGACAGATCACAGCCATATTATTAAAAGCTTGTGGCAGAAAAGAATTTCGCTCCGGTGCTTGAAAGTAATATTCCAAAGCTCTTGCATGTTTTCCATTACTTGTATGAGTGAGGCCTATGTTGTAAAGTATGTAGCTTCGGTCATAAGAGTCAACCTCTAAACGCATGGCTTCGTAATAACTTCATAAAGCTTCTGCATATTCTCCTTCAGATTGGGCCGACATCCGTTACGGTTGCTTATACAAATAAGCCCCGTTTCAAAACCGTACATGAGATTCTCAACTCATACGGCTCCCCCCCACTCGATTCGCGGGAAGTAGATAACAATTTAAACTATCTAATTATCTATACTTCTAATTTTGAGCAGGGGTTAGTGTTTCGTGAGAGCTGGTATCTAACTATCCTTCTTCCAAAATATTTCTATATTTTAGGCGGTTGTGCCATCTCTTTTGTTACGGCGAAACCGACAGCAGTAAATACCTTGGTAAATTATTCGTTCCCAACATCTTGTTTTTCGAGGGGTTATTCACCTCAGCAATCTCCGATGATTTTAAGGGTATCCGAGTTACAAACGGGATGGGTGTCTGTTACCCCAATCACTATTTGTCCTTGCCACAATTTCGTTGTTATCAAAAATTGGCAATATATGTCAAGACGGAAATTATTTATTGTCGTAGAGTTTGTGTTGCCGATTCCTCCACGTAGTGCCACCCCCCCCCCCGCTCGTGTTTACTCATAAAAATGACATGTGTTATACATCAAATTATGGATTTAACCTCTCGCTTGCTTGATATCAGAATCCGTAGAAATGGGAACCGTAGCTTCCGAGGCTGTATTAATCGTGGATACGCGATCAGAGGGTTCGTTCAGAAATTGAAGCAGACCTTAAAAAGATGTGGGTTTTTCGAACGAAGCTCTAACTATTTTAATTATTAGTAAATAGTGATGGATTGCCTGCCTCATCGAATCGCGCCATCCCTATAATACGTAGAAGCTTCTCTTTCTCTCTTAGTGGTAGGTAGGATTTGCAGTAGAATATCTGCTAGAACTGTAAAAGTTTTGTCAATAAAGTTATCATTTTTCTGAGATCTAGGCATAATCAAATTCGACTCCTTGTTCTTTTTTGCACCCCCTGTTACTCGTTATTAGTATATTAATTTAAATTGCAAAAGGAGAAAGAGATGGTTAGACAATATTATAAAGAAGGGAAGGCAGTACTGGGATAAGCTTTGTTAACTACATTTTTATTTTTTGATTTGTATTTCGGCAAAAGATTAGTTTCAACTACTACTCACAAGTCACTTGCTACTTCGCCGTCAAAAAACCTAAAATATGCCAACTAGTTTAATTCGTAAACCTCAATACAGGAGGAAGGGTGGCTGAGCGGTTTAAGGCATAGCACCGGAAATGCTAAGTAGAGTTTCATCTACCGAGGGTTCAAATCCCTCCCTTTCCTCTCTTTATTTTTTATCTACTCAAGGTTATCTTTATCTATTTTTCTTGAAATCTAGCTAAATTGTCGATTCAAAATAGACGGGCTGGAGTCAAACTTTCAAATCAAGTCAGCCAACTTTGAAGAAGCCGAGGGACCACTCGATACAAACAATTGGTAATTCTTCGGCTAATTAAGAATTTGGTTGAAGTGACGTAGACGGGTGATTCAGATATTTACACTGAATCGTGTGCCAAATTAAATTGCCCAAAAAGAGAATATTTCTATATAAGTTAGAAGTTTATGATTTAGATTTTGATTCAAACAAAATGAACAAGCTAGATCGAGAAACTTTCGCATCTTCTTCAGTAATCTGCTTATTGAATTCGACCATCCCCATTCATCCTAAGTTTTTTGCATAACTTCTAATTGTAGTCCAATTTCTTCGTTAGAAAAATACTAATTTAATGAATGATTACTAGGCTTTGCGGGAGTAATACTCAACAACTAACAACTCATTTATATTCAAATTGACAGATTCTCGATTGGCAATACAATTCACCAATCCTGTTGGCTTGTCGTCTTCCGATAGAAAGGTAGTTAAGTAATCCGGAGTTTTGTCCCCCCCAGGAAACTTATTTCTCGACGCATTATACGAAGTTGGTCGATTTCGAACAGTAATGATATCTTTTGGCTTACGGCGATAACTTGGTATATCTACGACACAGCTGTTCACTAAGATATGTCTATGATTAACTAACTGCCTAGCGGCAGGAACCGTAGAAGCAAGACCTAGATGAAAAATAACATTATCCAAACGCATCTCAAGTAATTGGAGTAATACTTGACCCGTTGAACCTCTAGTTTTTCTGGCGACACGTACATAGTTTAGTAGTTAGCGTTCCGTTAATCCATAATTAAAACGTAATCTCTGCTTGGCCTCTAAACGAACACAAAATTGAGAAATTTTTCTCGAAGCTGGTTGATCGGCAGCGATTCGAAATTCTCCCAAATTGGGTATTTTACTTTTCCCTACAAACCCTGGCAAATTTTTTAGACGACGTATCAGTTTCAAACGGGGTCCTCGGTAGCGAGACATGAAAACTCCTTTTATGTAAACGTTTTATAGTTAAAAAAAAAACTGATGGGATCAGCACAGGAATATTACCCATTACTGCTGTGTCAGCGAATAAAATAGAAGCCAATCAGATTTGATATCTATGGCAGTCATAACATATGAGTAGTAGGTAATAAACATTCAATTTGTTATAAACGATTGAAGAGGTAATGGAGGTGGGTAATCAGAAAGACGATTCATAATGTCGGAGAAAGATGTTTTAGCATATCCATTTATATAAAGATTTTGGCGAAGATATCAAACTTATCCACGGATATATTGCTTCAATTAGTACATCTAGATATACTTCAATAATAGAAATTCAGTTTTTACGAAGCAATTCATCCATTGTTGACGAGTTGAATTACAAATAGTTAGTTATTGAAAACGTGACCAAAAATAGAAATAGTTTGTTTCCTTCTCCTTTTCAGTTTAAAACTGAAAAGTTTACTAAACACATACAAAAAACAATATGCAAACGAAGTAGCAGCAACCTAAACTAAACGGATTAGTAGGTGTAAGCGCGGCAAAAGTTTAAGTTTTTATACACCTACAATTATGTGGTTATCTATATTTTCTTTGAAATTCGTTGGGGCCGAAATAGTGGGGATATGGCGGAATGGTAGACGCAGCGGACTCAACCAGATTGAGCCTGGATGTGGAGACGTATCAAGTGGCAGCCCCCAGATTCAGGGGAACCTGGGACCATTTATCGGGCAATCCTGAGCCAAATCTTGTATTACCCAAACCCAAACAACTTGGGCGACTAGGTTAGATAGGTACAGAGACTCAACGGGGGTCATTCCGACGAACAATCTGTGAATTATTAATTATCAGAAAAACTGAATATACAACTGCTTCGTTTGGCTAACCGCATGAAATAAAATAGAAAAGTATAAGACTGAAACCTAGTCAAGATAAAAAGTTTCGTCTTTTTCCTCCATTTGAACTTGGACGCAGATTTGTTGGTTTGACGGGAGCTTCCATTCCTAAAATCAGGATAATTTATGTTACCATTCAAAAACAAACTGCTAAGTAGACCCCTTCTACTTTTGCTAATCTACATATTTTTATCTTAGCTTCTGCGGGATCACAGTTCATTTCGACGGAGACGCTTTACCAGGTGAAGTGGTAACGGACGAAGAATTAATACTTTCGTGAATGAAGATAGAGTCCGATTCTACGCACTTTAGAGAAGTTATAAGGAGCAGCGCAAGCTGTAGTAGAATGAAAATCCGTTGGTTTCACGGGACCGTGAGGGTTCGAATCCCTCTATCCCCATCGAGGCAATTTCGTTAACCCATTGATGTTTTTGACCAAAGACACTTTACAAGCGAGTCATTCAGGCTTCTAATATGTATGCGTGAATGGCTCAGCCGTACCGACATGCCCCAATCTAGTTCCTACAGGTGTGGTATTTAATTGTATTAACCACATCTCCAAAAGCGAGTTAAACATTTTAACTAGGGAAAAAACTGGAGTGAGAAGACATACTTAACTGATTTCCAGTCCTTTTTACCATAAATGAATCGGCCGAGATAGCTCAGTCGGTAGAGCAGGGGACTGAAAATCCCCGTGTCACCAGTTCAAATCTGGTTCTTGGCATCTAACTAGTTTAGCTTAGGAAAAAGGCTGAACCAGTCCTGGTGCTACGGAAAACCCTTAAATTTTGAAGTAGCTAATCAAAAAATATATCGAGATTTGGGTTAATCATTTACATTTGACCGCCTTGCTTAATAACCGTAAAAAACTTCAATAGAGACTAAACGGTAAGAACGGATCATAAAAGAGATCTTCACGTTAGACCAAAGTCTTTCTTTCTAATCTTTATACAATTTAGTAGGCATCCTGTAACTCGTAAAAATTGGGTACTACATAATCTTTACGTAGAGGCCACCCTACCCAACTTTCAGGCATTAGTATCCGCCTAAGGCGCGGATGGCCCTGATGAATTATTCCCAACATATCATAGGATTCACGTTCTTGGAAATCGGAGCCCCTCCAAATCCAGTAAACCGAAGGTATTCGAGGATTTATTCTTGGGACAAAGATTTTAACACAAACCTCCTCGAGTTGATCCGAATGATCCCGTACCTGCGTTAGATGGTATACACTGACTAGATATCCTCCCGGTGCTGAATCGTAGGCGCATTGAGAACGTAGGTAATTGAAACCATAAGCATATGGGGCGACAGCTACAGATAGCCACTCCTCCGATTTGATTTGCAGAATCTCAACACCCCTATAATCATAACCCAAAGGTCGATGGAAAAACTTATGTCTAGTCAACCAGGCAGATAATCGACCCCGCGTCTCGATATTCAACTGATCTTCATTCATATTAGTCATAGTGGTTGACACCCCTTTCTTATCTTATTCATTTGTAGGATGAAATATAGTCATTACCATATCTGTACTATTTATGTTTCAGAGTTATGTCTACTTTTTTGAACATTCTCTGAAGAATCATGTAGTGAAAATCTTGTGTCACAATTAGTTAATTCTTGATTGTATTTACCTATATGGATACTAGGTACAAAGCGAAATTGATGATTTAGACTGAGGTATTTCCTCCGAGTGGGACAGGATATTTGATCTGGGAAACTTCCTCTAGCAATCTTTTTACGAAGTTTTGTTATAGCATCAATAATAGCTTCAGGTTTGGGCGGGCAACCTGGCAAATAAAGATCGACGGGAATTGATTTGTCTACCCCGCGAACGGTACTATAGGAATCTGTGGCAAACATACCCCCCGTAATGGTACAAGCTCCCATAGCAATAACATACTTCGGATCAGGCATTTGCTCGTAGAGTCTTACTAGAGACGGAGCCATTTTCATGGTTACAGTACCGGCTGTGACAACTAGGTCTGCCTGCCTAGGACTGGATCTAGGTACTAAACCATACCGGTCGAAATCAAATCGTGAACCAATTAAAGAGGCAAATTCGATAAAGCAGCAACTGGTGCCATAGAGAAGCGGCCACAAACTAGAAAGTCTGGACCAGTTGGAAAAATCGCTGGTATTAGCTAAAAATATTGAATTTGACACACTCCATTCAGAGAGCAACGGCTCAACCGAATTCAGGGGGATCTTTATGCCGCAGGATTCAATCTCATCTATCCTATCTTCAACCCAATGTTCGGCGGTTGACACCATTCCGATGCTCCTTTTCGCCATGCGTGAACCAAACCAACTACTAGTATAAAGATAAAGATGATCACTTCGATAAAAGCAAATAGTCCCAATTCTCTAAAAGATACAGCCCAAGGATAAAGAAATACGGTTTCGACGTCGGAGACCGTAAAAACCAAAGCAAACATGTAATAACATATCTGAAATTGGATCCCAGTAGTTCCCTTCGGTTCAATGCCCGACTCGTAATTTGTTAACTTTTCCGGTCCTTTTCGAGTGGGGGCAACAAATCCAGAAATCAAAGAAGCTAAATAGGGGATAGATATAGATACCGATAGAAAAATCCAGAAGGGGTCATATTGGTGGATCGAAAATATTTGCATATTCCCCTAGCCTCAATTCTTCTTTAGTTGATAAATTTGTAAATGGACAAAATGGGATTAACCTAAGCAAATGAAAAGTAACTAATGTCTTGTCATACTGGAAAGGGTTTAGCACATATAATTCCTTGAGGGAAGGAAGTTAAGAAATTAGTTTGACTATATCAGTAGTTACCCCGTTGGTAAAAACAAATAATAAGGGGTTAGCCTCTCATTTTCGAGAATGGCAATGTCCCCTACCCAGTGAAGAAGGGAAAGATTGAGTAATTCATAAATTTTAACAAATTGTTTGCCCTTCCACCTCTTCGCTCCAGTTATTGATTAGCTGAATCGAAAAACTTTCTATTTATTTCTAAAAAAGAAATAGAAAGCTCAATAATTGAGATGTATTAAAATAGGAATTGAAGTAAATAATTTAGATTAATATTGATTGAATAGGGGCGGTTTATTAGCAATGTTCTACTCTTCGTTTCTTTAGTTGGGACTATACGGGTTCGAACCGTAGGTATTCTCGGTCATGCAGATTGAAATATGGAAAAAACCTTCCTGAACTGCTTGGCGAACCCAACATGTCATTTTTACGGCATAGGGTTCTCTTACTCCTACCAGCTGCTCCCCAATCTAATTGGGGAAAGACAAACAATTTTTGATGCACCAACCTTGTTTCTAGTAAATAAAAGAGAAGGCGAGGGGTTCCATATGGCTGAGTTATTTCTCACGAAAAGTTCTTTTAACAAACTTCGTGATGGAAAATTAGCATCAAGCAATCGCGAAGTATCTTCAGAAGATTACTACCATAATGTCGACGCAGGTTTGTCTCTGGAGCTACAACCCCCCCCCCCCTGTACGATACAAAATATTCCATGTCGTTTGGAAGTAGTATACAAAACTTTCTACACCCTAGTAGAAGTAGAAGGTCGTGAGACGAAAAAAAGATCTCTCCTCGTCGTCCCCACCAATAGTAGCGTCGGATAAATCACTTATTAACCATATCAATCTTCTTGAAGTGACCCCTTCCAGTCAACTTATCTGCCATGGTACTGTTATTTCGTATCTTCTGGTGTAAGTTAGACGAGAAATTATCGTGCCTAGTTTTGCATGAGTTGTTGGATCTCGACAAATCTTTTCAAGAGGAGTAAAAGACATTAGTTCATGTGTAAACAAAGTGCTCTATCGCCGAGCTATAGCCCTTGATGCATCTAATACATGAACTAATTTGATCCGTATCAATCAATTTCAATACATTTGTTTGAAAATGAAAGATATACATATATCTTATATATATATATATATATATATGTATATCTGGAATCTAATCTCTAGTAAGTAGTGAAACATGCAGTTGTGTTCAGCTACTTATTAGGATATAATAAACACATCTACATGTTTCACGTAAATCACACACCAGGCTTGCCTAAGGAGGCACGTAGGTTCATCAATTAAATTACTTACTGACAGCCTACTTGACTCAGCGGTTAGAGTATCGCTTTCATACGGCGAGAGTCATTGGTTCGAATCCAATAGTAGGTAACACTTACTAGATACCACGCTTACTAGATACCGTGATGGTTAAATTGGTGGTATCTAGTAAGTTTTACTGCATATGAAGTACATCAAAGCAAGGGATAAAATGATAGTATCATTTTCAGACTGTCGATTTATTGATTTCGGGCTGAGAAGAAGCTCGCTAAGCTACAATCGAAGCTTCTAGTCTGGCCTTTGCTCTTTTAAATGCCAAGTTAGCTTCTATTACCCTTTTCTTACCCTCTGCTTTAGCTGAGTCAGCCTGAGCTGTCTGAAAGGTTTTTCGAGCTTCCTCAGGATCAATTTCGGCAGCTATCTCCGCTTCATTAACCAATATTGTTACCTGATTATTGTCTATCATAGCAAAGCCGCCCATCAATGCCATTGCAGACCACTGGCCATCATTACGTATTTTTAAAACTCCCATATCCAACGCTGTAAGAAGTGGTGCATGATTGGGTAATACACCAATTTGACCACTATTAGTGGATGAAACAATTTCCCAAACCTCGGAATTCCAAACTATTCGATTAGGTGCCATCACGCGGAGATTCAGTGTCATCTATTTTATTGACCCTCCACTTGTAAAGCCGCAGCTTTTGCGGCAGCTTCGTCAATATTGCCAACCAAATAAAAAGCTTGTTCGGGAAGAGTATCCAACTCCCCAGAAAGAATCATTTGAAATCCCTTAATGGTTTCCAATAAACTGACGTATTTACCCGGAGATCCGGTGAAAACTTCTGCCACAAAAAAGGGTTGTGATAAGAAGCGTTCTATTTTTCGAGCCCTAGCTACCGTCAATCGATCCTCTTCAGATAACTCGTCTAGTCCGAGAATAGCTATAATATCTTGAAGCTCTTTGTAACGTTGCAGAGTCTGCTTAACCCCCTGTGCCGTTTCATAGTGCTCCTCGCCTACAATCCAAGGCTGTAACATAGTCGAGGTTGAATCCAGCGGGTCTACCGCTGGGTAGATACCTTTCGCTGCTAATCCCCTTGAAAGTACAGTAGTGGCATCTAAGTGTGCAGATGTCGTGGCGGGAGCCGGGTCGGTCAAATCATCCGCAGGTACGTAAACAGCTTGAATGGAGGTGATTGATCCCTCTTTGGTGGAAGTAATTCTTTCTTGCAATGACCCCATTTCTGTACCTAAGGTCGGTTGATAACCCACGGCAGAAGGCATCCGGCCCAGTAACGCCGAGACCTCTGATCCCGCCTGGACGAAGCGAAAAATATTATCAATAAATAGGAGTACATCCTGTTTGTTGACATCTCGAAAGTATTCTGCCATTGTTAGGGCGGTTGAGCCGACTCTCATACGAGCTCCCGGTGGTTCATTCATCTGACCATAAACCAAAGCTACTTTTGATTCAGAAATATTTTGTTCATCAATAACTTTTGATTCCTTCATTTCCATGTAAAGGTCATTACCTTCACGTGTGCGTTCTCCCACCCCGCCAGATGCAGATACACCTCCATGAGCTTTCGCAATATTATTGATTGATTCCATAATAGGGACCGTCTTTCCAACTCCAGCCCCACCAAATAACCCAATCTTTCCGCCTCTACGATACGGAGCCAGAAGATCCACAACTTTTATACCCGTTTCAAAAATTGATAATTTGGTATCTAACTGGGTAAATGCCGGGGCGGACCTGTGAATGGGAGATGTTGCACTACTTCGAACGGGACCCAAATTATCTACGGGTTCACCAAGGACGTTGAATATTCGACCAAGAGTAGTTTCACCAACGGGAACGCTGAGGGGGGCTCCCGTATCAACAGCACCCATACCTCTTGTCAAACCGTCTGTAGCACTCATAGCTACAGCTCGTACTTCATTATTACCTAATAATTGTTGGACTTCACAGGTAACATCAATTTGCTGCCCGGCTGGATTTTGCCCCTTGACTACTAGGGAGTTGTAGATATTAGGCATCTTCCCCGGCGAGGAAGCCACATCCAACACTGGTCCAATGATCTGAGTGATGTAACCCACATTTTTTTCCACCAATTCAGAAATTTCGAAAGAGAGGGAACTGGTTTTCATAAGTATACTATCTCGGTGTATTATCTTCATTTGATTACTGAATCGGTAGAAATATTTCATATCTTAACGTTGAGTGGGTCGCGGCATAGGAGAAGTCAATCGTCTTTTTTTCCACTCATTTCCCTTCATTTCAACCTATTTGGCATACAGATTTTTAGTATACGATTGAGAAACTGGAATCTGCGCCTATCCATTGGATAGTCATTATTGGGGTGCACGTTTTACTTACTTTATATTTTTCTTCTTATTCTTCAAATAAGATCGACCGCTAAACGGAGGGATTGTCAATTATGTAGTTTCTACTCCACCGAATAGTCTAACCGCCAAGAGATTCCCTAGTCAATGTATTGGAATAACACGAGACGATGCTTTTTAATAATTTTTACGATAAAAGAGATTGATTAGTTGCACTCTGCATAAGACGCGATATAAAATAATAATGTTCCATGCTCGAAATGGAGTTTCGACAGGTATAAGTATCATGCGTGAGTCGACCTATATCCACTTTGCGTCTCACGTCGAAATACTCTACCTATGCCGAGCAGATCTCATAGTTGCAAGATTTATTGATTTAGTCATAGGGAGGAACAAACCAATGTCACCACAAACGGAGACTAAAGCGGGTGTTGGATTCAAAGCTGGTGTCAAAGATTATCGATTGACTTATTACACCCCCGAATACAAAACCAAAGATACCGATATCTTAGCAGCATTTCGAGTGACTCCACAACCTGGAGTACCGGCTGAGGAAGCCGGAGCTGCGGTAGCTGCAGAATCCTCCACAGGTACGTGGACCACTGTATGGACAGATGGGTTGACTAGTCTTGACCGTTACAAGGGCCGATGCTACGACATCGAACCCGTCGCTGGGGAAGAAAACCAGTTTATCGCGTATGTAGCTTATCCTTTGGATCTATTCGAAGAAGGTTCTGTTACTAATTTGTTTACCTCCATAGTAGGTAATGTCTTTGGATTTAAGGCTTTACGTGCTATACGCTTGGAAGATCTTCGAATTCCTCCTGCTTATTCTAAAACTTTCATAGGACCGCCTCATGGTATTCAGGTTGAAAGGGATAAATTGAACAAATATGGACGTCCTTTATTGGGATGTACCATTAAGCCAAAGTTGGGTCTGTCTGCTAAAAATTATGGTAGAGCCGTCTACGAATGCCTTCGTGGTGGACTTGATTTCACAAAAGATGATGAAAATGTGAATTCCCAGCCATTCATGCGTTGGAGAGATCGTTTCCTATTTGTGGCAGAAGCTCTTTTCAAATCTCAAGCTGAAACAGGGGAAGTTAAAGGGCATTACTTAAATGCTACTGCAGGTACATGTGAAGAAATGTTTAAAAGAGCTGTTTTTGCTAGGGAATTGGGTGCACCAATTGTCATGCATGACTACCTAACCGGAGGGTTTACTGCAAATACTAGCTTAGCTTATTATTGCAGAGATAATGGACTGCTTCTTCATATTCACCGCGCAATGCATGCCGTGATCGATAGGCAACGAAATCATGGTATGCATTTTCGTGTATTGGCTAAAGCATTACGCATGTCTGGCGGAGATCATATACATGCTGGAACTGTAGTAGGCAAACTAGAAGGGGAACGCGAAGTTACTCTTGGTTTCGTCGATTTACTTCGTGACGATTATATTGAAAAAGACCGTAGCCGCGGCATTTATTTCACCCAAGATTGGGTATCTATGCCGGGTGTATTACCCGTAGCTTCAGGGGGTATCCACGTCTGGCACATGCCTGCCCTAACCGAAATCTTTGGAGATGATTCCGTATTACAGTTTGGCGGAGGAACCTTAGGACACCCTTGGGGAAATGCGCCAGGTGCAGTAGCCAACCGAGTCGCATTGGAAGCTTGCGTACAGGCTCGTAATGAAGGTCGCGACCTTGCCCGTGAAGGTAATGAGATTATTCGTGAAGCTAGTAAGTGGAGTCCGGAATTGGCTGCCGCATGCGAGATATGGAAAGAAATCAAATTTGAATTTGAGACAATTGATACGTTGTAAATAGATTGGAAGTTTCATAATTATTTGCTACCCGTATCTGCTTCGCAGTAGTTGTAAAACATATAAGAAGTATTGGTAAGGAGTTCAACTCCCCCATACTTCTTATATAATAGGGAATATAAAAGTTGGTTAATTAATGATGGAAACTAATAGACACATAGTCTTAAGATGACAATTAGGGGGTTCGAATCCCTACCAACTGATATTAGTAGAAGGACGTCACAGAATAGGAATGTTTAATCCAAAATTAAACCCGATGCCCAATGTTTATTAGACGTAGTTCTCCCTTGTTTAGTTTCACAGCATCTTGCTTCGTTTCTTTCGTTGGATAATACAAATCGAAGACTTACAATACGATTGATTCGACAAATAACTAATCAATTAGCAATTCTCTATTGGATCAGCAAATGTCCCGATTTACTAATACCTAGGAGGAAAAAGATCGTAATAAGCTAAGAAATCTATTTGAATTTCATTTATTCCATGGGTTAAAAGGAAACAACAGATGAGGAGATTTTTACGTCTGTAACAAATTGGTTTGAAGATAAGCGAAAATTTGGTGGATTGATCGGAGCTTTCCCCGAAGAAGCTACCAGAGGCTCTATCTCAAATGAAAAAGAAAGAGAGAAACGGATAAGTATTAACACGAATAGAGGATTATGGACTCGATGCGATAACTGCGGAAATATGCTTTATGTAAAATTTTTAAAACAGAATAAGAGTGTTTGTGAAGAATGCGGTTATCATCTCCCAATGAATAGTATGGAGAGGGTCGAACTTTTAGTTGATCGTAACACATGGATTCCCATGGATGAAGACATGACTACAAGAGATGTTTTAGATTTTTTCGACGAGGATTCTTATCAGAATCGTTTAGTTATTTCTCAAGAAAAGACGGGTTTAACTGACGCTGTTCAAACGGGTATAGGAGATCTAAATGGAACACTTATTGCACTTGGTGTTATGGACTTCCACTTTATGGGAGGAAGTATGGGCTCTGTTGTGGGTGAAAAGATTACTCGCCTAATTGAATATGCTGCGGACAAGTCTTTGCCCTTGGTTTTAATTTGTGCTTCTGGGGGAGCGCGTATGCAAGAAGGAACGTTAAGCTTGATGCAAATGGCTAAAATATCTTCTGTCTTGCAAATTCATCAAGTTCGAAAAAAGTTGCTTCATATATCGATTCTTACCTATCCAACAACTGGGGGTGTCACTGCTAGCTTTGGAATGTTAGGGGATATAATTATTGCCGAGTCCAAAGCATATACAGCATTCGCTGGTAAAAGGGTAATTGAACAAACATTGCGTCAAAAAATACCCGAGGGCTTTCAAGCAGCTGAGTCCTTATTTGATAATGGGCTACTCGATTTAATCGTTCCACGTAATCTTTCAAAAGGTGTTTTGGGTGAAATATCTGAACTTCATACATCAGCTCCTTATAAAAAATATTAAATTTGTCCTGGATTTTACTCTCCTCTTCTTTTTCCAAATTGCGCCGTATCTTACCCCTCCCCATGTTAGTAATAGATGTGGAACGAATCGTTATTCTCGCTTTTTGTGTAATAAGAAAGAAAAGATTGGTGATCTTTCGGTATTCGCGTACTCGTTCCCTTCCCGAAAAACCTGGTAATTAGAAAAACCCAGTGGAAACCCCTTTCTTTTCTGGAACAAAAGGAATATCATTAGATAGTAAAAGGAGGAGCGATACAGAGACATATGATTGTATAACTAGATTTCCTCCCTACTTTATTAATGTTGAGGTAACTTCATCATGACAGCATCTTATTTACCCTCTATTTTTGTACCCCTAGTTGGTTTGGTGTTTCCAGCAGTTACAATGGCTATCTCATTTCTATATATAGAACGGGATGAAATCCTATAATTCTATCTCTCCCTCATCTTTTGGAAACGGAGTAACCTGCTCGTCGATTTCGTGCTACCAATTCAAATCGAAGTCTAATTTCAGCTAATAATTAATCGCGATAAATTCCCCCTTCTTGGGGTTATTCTTGTCTAACTACCCGGATACTATCAGGAATGTCGTCTGCATCAATCTATGTCTCATTTTTATTTTGTAGAGAAGTGAGATATAGATTGTTAACAAGATGCGTTACTCATAGGTAACTATATCACATGTTTGAACTCCATTTTGGTAGATACTTCATCTTTAAGCGTAAATATATCAAAAACAAACGGAAGTAATGAGCTAAAAAATAAATAGGAAAAATAGAATTGATGACAAAATGACTAATCCATTTATTATGCAATCTGTGAGGAAATAGTAACGAATTGCCGCTCCAAATGGATCCAAGTAGATTTTATAAAGGGCTCTCGTACAATTTCGAATTTATGTTGGGCCTGTATCCTTGTCTGCGGTGCAACAGGTTTTCTACTGGTGGGATTTTCCAGCTACGTCGGCAAAGATCTGATCCCCGGACTTTCATCTGAACACATTTCTTTCATTCCACAAGGTATTGTAATGTGTTTCTACGGGATCGCAGGCCTATTTCTGGGGCTGTATCTGTGGTGTACTGCCTTTTGGAACGTGGGCGGTGGATACAACTTGTTTGATAAGCGAGAAGGATTCTCTTCAATATTTCGGTGGGGCTTTCCCGGAAATAATCGTCGCATCCGGATTCGATTTGTACTCAAAGATGTAGAGGCAGTCGGGTTGGAAAGTAGGGAAGGCTTTTACCCGCGTCGAATTCTTTACTTGAAATTGAGAGGCCGCCAAAATATTCCACTAACTAGGGTCGGTGAGAATTTAACCTCGAGCGATATAGAAGAAAAAGCTGCTGAACTTGCTCGTTTCCTGCGTGTATCGATTGAAGGTTTTTAAAAATTATTCAGTTTCAGAACCAGATGGCTTAAAAATCGATGTAAGGTCATGGGAGCCGCAGAAAAAATATATTTCAGGAGGAGATCAGGTCCCAGAAGGGAGTAACCCAGTCAATTGTCTCGTACTTTGTTTGCTTCCCTCCCCTGATTAGTAGATAGTTACAGTTAATATATGCATTTACATTGCTGGAAACAGAAGATAATTCGATGGTTTCTTAGTACTCCACATCGTTCCTCGAATAGAGCTTATGAGGCTAGTAAGCAACTACAACCCTTAATCTACGACTCTCCACTTTTCGTCCAGGTAGAACCATCCCCCTCGACACCAAGCGATTTGTCATGGGCTGCAGTAATGCTCACGAACACAGCATCCAGGAGATCTAGATATTTAATATATTGCAGTCTCTTGGAGCACAGATTTAGTACATTTACGTTGGGAATGCAAAGAGACCTGAGACTTGTTTTCGGAATAAAACTATTTCGATTGCTCCTATTTAGATGCTGTTGTGCAAGCAATTCTTTTACAAAAAAGTTCCTGAATCTCTTCTTGCCGAACCTTCCAGATATTTTACTTCTCCAAAATCTAGTTCTAAACCTTCACCAAAAGTGTTGTATGCACGGCGAAACTATCAATAAGCAAGGAACATTCGCTAGCTTTTCAGAAGACAAATTGGAAACTAATTTTCCCTTCCGCGGTTTTTACAAGTTGAATAGTATAAAAAAGAGAAATAGGAAATTAGCTTGGATTGAAGCAACTTTAAATGAGTTGGACGCGACGAGAGCGCGTTGGTCCATAAACTCTTTTTCGTGTCAAACTACCAAAAAAGTCATTGAGAAATCATTTAATTACGAATTTGCAAATTTTCCGTCGGCTTATGAGTCAATTAGTTTGGTGCCTCGTTCTGTAACTCGCACTTTATCGAGGTTCAGGGCGGAGTTGACAAATCAATCAAATAGGTCGGTACGGAATGATTTTGACTTAACTAGAAACCAAGCATTAGTCTCCTTCCAATATGTTGGCTATTTCCTGCTTCTACCCCTCACGATTCCAATAAGTTTCAGAAACTGGTTTTTAGAGTCTTGGATTAGGGGTTGGTGGAACATTACTCAAACTCAGGTATTTACCAATACTTTTCAAGAAGAAAGGGCTTTGAAACAACTCCGAGAAGCAGAAGCTTTGCTCTGGTTAGACAACGCGACTGAATGCTTGGTAGATAAGCAATTGCAAAATTTTGATGCAAATGCATATGACGAGGCTACTCAGTTGGCAGCAGTGTATGACGAACTCAACATTCAGTTACTACTCCAGCTAGTAACCAATTTAGTTGGTGTTGTCATTCTAGCTCTATTTTTTATAACGGGTCGAAAGAGACTTGCAGTTTCAAATTCCCGGATTCAGGAGTTATTTTATAGTTTGAATGACACAATGAAAGCGTTTTCCATTCTTTTATTAACTGATTTATGTGTAGGGTTCCATTCGCCCCATGGTTGGGAAATAGTAATAAGCACGCTTTTTGAACATTTTGGCTTAATCCCTGATAAATATGTAATTTCTCGCCTCGTTTCAACCTTTCCAGTTATTTTAGATACGGTATTCAAATATTGGATCTTTCGTCACTTGAATCGTACATCTCCTTCAATTGTAGCAACTTATCATACAATGAGTGGGTAATAACCACCCTGACAAATCTAAATTTGGTAGGCTAGACCTGTTCATTTTTTGGGTCAGCTTCAACCTCCTAACTCAATTGGCATCTGCTAATAATGATCAAATATGGAAAAAATGGAAAGACTTAGAACAAGAAGAAACTATTTGTTACCAAGCGGTATCAGCAAGTGATCCGTTTGTAGAAAGACTTGAGACTAATAATCAATATATGCAAAGAATAATTACGAATAACTGGATAAAGACGTGCTGGATTCAGTCACTTGCACTTGCGATATTAATAAGTTTCGGTGAATTAAATTGTCCATCTGTATCAAATGCATATCCGATTCTTGCGCAGCAAAATTATGAGAACCCCCGAGAAGCTACAGGACGTATCGTATGTGCCAATTGCCATCTAGCCAAGAAACCTGTGGATATTGAGGCCCCGCAATCCGTTCTTCCTGATAGTGTATTTGAAGCAGTTGTTAAGATTCCTTACGATATGTAGATAAAATAAGTACTTGCAAACGGAAAAAGAGGGGGATTGAATGTCGGTGCTGTCCTAATTTTACCGGAGGGATTTAAGTTGGCTCCGCCTAATCGCCTTCCAGCCGAAATGAAGGAGAAGTTAGGAAAACTTTCCTTTCAAAGTTACCGTCCCGGTGAAGAAAATGTAATCGTCGTAGGACCAGTTCCGGGCAAATTATACAGCGAAATCACGTTTCCTATTCTATCGCCAGACCCTGGCACTAACAGGGAAGCTCATTTTCTCAAATATCCTATTTATGTTGGAGGAAATAGGGGTAGGGGGCAAATCTATCCAGACGGGAGTAGAAGCAATAATACGGTCTATACCGCTTCAACAACAGGAAAGATTAATAGGATTGTACGCAAAGAGGGAAAGGGTGGATACGAAATCACTATTGAAGAGTTATCTGGTAGTCGTGAAACAACTGATACTGTCCCCCCCGGTCTTGAACTCATTGTGTCAGAAGGCGAGTTCGTTAAGGCTGATCAGCCATTAACCAATAATCCCAATGTTGGAGGATTTGGTCAGGAAGAAATTGAAATTGTACTACAGGACCCATCGCGTATTCGAGGTCTCATAGCTTTTTTTGTGTCAGTTCTACTGGCACAGATTTTTCTCGTGCTTAAGAAAAAACAATTTGAAAAGGTGCAACTGGCAGAAATGAATTTTTGATTATTTACCTCCGTAGTCTATGAGGTGCATTTACAGGTGGATACTCATACGAAATGAGTAAAGGTGTAGCGGATTGCGCACCAAAAACTGTTCAGCTACTTCTTCAGAAAGCTGTCTAGCTAGGTTCTTTCTAAGTTTGTCCCCATCTTTCATGTAACCTCCCCATAAAAATGATATTGTATATTGTTAGGTGCTACATTAGCGAAGGCCCTCCGTAGATAGTAGGGAATGATATAGGATGAAACGTCCGGTGCGCAGCCACGCGCGACTAACCGAGCCTATCTTGACTCTTCCCTAGTGGGGAGAGTCGTCCGATTGCTAAGCGTCATGCGCTGCGCAATCGGACAGCATCCTTATGTCTGGTTACGCAGAGCATAACGTTAAGACACTAGAAGGCTTTCCCATGGGTGGGGGCCCGTCAGACTCAGGAGCCCAATCTTTTAGGGTGATGTTGTCATACATAGTACCTCGAGCGGACCGGCGCCGACGCGCAGCAGGCCATTGCAAGGTCATCACCTCCATAAGGGTACGGTTAAAGGCCTGAATAGGTACGCAGGGTAAACGTTCAATATTGCAATAGTGCGCATAAAATAGATAGGCCGTCTTGAGAGGCAACCTTGCTGAAGGCACCTCAACGATATTGCTCAAGATCCAGTCCTCAAGCAGCAGGTATTTTAAGGAATCTAGCTTAAGACTAAGGGGGTCGAAAGGCAGGCCGCCCTTAGAAGGGTTAGTATCATCGGCTGGGTTTGTCATTGGTTACATCCTCCTCCTCTCCCGCACTGGGGTTGAAACCAATACTATCGACACTATCGACACTATCGACACTATCGACACTGTCGACACTGTCGACGTCCTCAAAGGAATCTAAATCGTCTTCACTATTGCCATCGTAGCTGTCCTCCATCGTATCTTCGTCGGCTCCTGCCGTCTCGCAACCTCCCCTTTCCCACTCGTCCCGGTCGTCTTGAAAGCCCGGCCAGGGATCCGTATCCATTAGATACCTCATAGCTCCGGTTATCTTATTCTTCTTTATAGGCTCCCCATAACCGAGGGATAGCCCCTGCACCACTCTTCCCACAGATCGTCTCTTGATAAGGATGTCGCGGTACCCTTGCGACCTTATTACATCGTCCAATGCATCTCCAAATTGGTTGAAGGGAATAGGTTCTATTCCATGGGCATCCACATAAAGGATATAATCCTCGTAAAGAGAGCCTGGAAGTGGTACTTTCTTTGCTCCTAGCGCTATTTCGGCCCCGGGCATATATCTTACGTTCTTATTGACCCATTCTATTAATCCTGAGCAGTCTGCTCCTCCTCCTGTTAGTTCATTAAGAGCTTCCACACTGTGACCTATTCGGGTCTGGTCAGGTGGCATATCTAATGCCCAGGTTACGATGCCACTTGCATCCTCTTGCAGCTTCTCAAATAGGAAAGGGTCGCGACGGGTTACCGTTCTCGGGGTGTGCACATACAAGATACGATGTCTACCCCCTGGTCAGACTAAACTAATTCTATGATATAAATTTTTATTACATTAAGAATTAAAAAATAAGAAGGGAAAGAAAAGAAGTTATTTGCCCCAGTTGTCATTTCTAACCTCGATCGATTCTTTTTTTTATAAAGAATCGATCGACCTATTTAGTTGAATAATGCATCGTAAAGCTAGTCTCTAACTAACTAACTAGTTAGTTACTGAATTGACTTTTGTACGCCCTCCATTTAATAAGAAGGGAATAAAGATGAATAATTTGATTGTAGAATTCGGCAAAATTTTCTCGATCAGACGGCAGTTATTATCGAAGAGACGACCCCAACCCTGAGTAAGCTCCATAAAAGAATATACCTAACAAACCTATTACAAGTGTACCGGCTACAGTACCTACCAACCATAGGGGAATCCTTCCAGTGGTATTTGTCATCTGTGCCACCTCCTTACCCCCCGCTTTTTTGGTTTTATCGTTTGGTTCCGACTCGAAACATGAACAGTCACAGATAAATTTTTATTATTTTTCGGACAATTCTTTCTAGCTTCTAATTAAAAAAGTAATTAGAAAATAGAACAGCAAGTACAAAAATCAATAATAATCCCCGATAAAGGCTTGTACGATTCAACTCTACACTCTGTTTATTTGGATTCGGTTGTGTCATAGATTCGAAGCTCACTAAAAACTATCTCTGAATAAATTGCATAGCTGATATGGATCCCAAGAAAAAAACTGTAGGTACAGCTAATCCGTGAACGGCTAACCATCTAACAGTGAAAATTGGATAAGTTTTATCTAAAGCCATTGGTATTAGTTTCTCCTAAAAGGATTTGGTGAATGCGTCGACTTGTTCCAGCGAATCGAAGCGGCCAGTTACTAGGGGAACTTCTTGTCGGCTCTCTGAAAAATATTCGTTTGGGCGGGGACTTCCAAAAACATCGTAAGCTAAACCTGTACTGACAAACAGCCAGCCTGCAATAAACGGGGAGGGTATAGTGATACTATGTATGACCCAGTATCGAATACTAGTAATTATGTCAGCGAAAGGGCGTTCTCCTGTATTCCCAGACATGTTCAGCTCCGTATTTATCTATATCTATCTTGTAATACTAAAAGGGATTGCTTCCCAACTAAGAAAAAGGATTAAAAGATGCGGAATCTACTGATAAACCTTTTCAGATGGGACCTGAACCTAATTAGGATGTCACTTCTATACCCAGGGTATATCCAAATTATACTGGTATAGTATAGCTATATCACCTTTTATGCGGCAAGGTTCCTCACATTCCTCACAAGTGAAATTTTTAACACTTAATGGGAGTTCCGACAGTAGCTGCTTATATAGTAGCTGCTTATACTTGGATCGAAGTGGCTAAAAAAAAAATAGTCTCGGGCCCATCCAGGAGATTGTTGCCATAGAGATATCATTTCCCTTATGGCTTTGTTTCTTCATAGTCTGCCCTCGCCTATCGGGCGTATTTAGACAGTTACTAATTTCCATTAAGCCTACGACTATTAGCCTTTGACCGAAAGGCTAGTTATGCCATAAAGGTGGGGGATAGTTAAAGGAGGGAAAGATTACTTTTCCAGTAATTCTAAATCGATTAATGACTTTATCTAGAATTACTTCCTATGCGGTTGCCTATTTCATCAATTAACTAAATAAGACTAAATAAGACTAGATAAACTGAACCCATACATTTGGATTACTAAATAGACGTTACAAATCAATCTTGATTTAGCAAATTTGGGTGAACAACTTTGATTCAGTACTTTAGGGTGATAAACTATTCGAGGAAAGCTCGCAAACTAATCTACCTGTCAGCTAATTTGATATTCAATTTTATGATCACTCTATTAAGTTACTTCGCCTTTTTGACGTCTGCATTAGCTCTCACTTTAGCTTTATTTGTTGGATTGAACAAGATTCAGATTCTGTGACTTAGTTTTATTATCGAGAACCTAGATAAAGAAGAGAAGGACATGAGGGGGGGGGTCCACAGCGGAACACCTACTAATTCGTCGCATTTACCAAATACTATTCAGTTGACTGATACGAGAATCAATTTCGGTAAGTAGTTAAATTAGATATTTACAAACTGGAATGGTTGAAGCATTACTATCAGGAATTGTGTTGGGTCTAATTCCAATAACCCTAGCTGGATTATTTGTAACCGCATATCCGCAATATAGACGCGGTGACCAATTGGATATTCGATAGAGTCATCAAATAATTGTGATATCTCAAACAAGATTTTCATTAAAAAGAATAATGAGTAAAAAAGGAAGAGATTCACTTGGAAATTGGGGATGTTTTGTTGACAACAAATCTGTTGCTTCCGGTGTTTAGGTGTTTTGGATTCGACACATATTACTTATGGGAAAAAAGTAGACGGTAGTAGACACGCCCTGTAGGATTCGAACCTACGGCATCGGGTTTTGGAGACCCGCGTTCTACCGAACTGAACTAAAGGCGCCTTCCTTTTCGTATAGATTTTTATATTGAAAAAAGATGGAAATGGTTCAGCTTCCCCCTCCCTTCTTTTCTTTCCAATTCGCGAGGAGAAAGCAAAGATGAGTAATATCTCTTCTTCCTACGGAGGCAGAGACGACAAAAATCAATTGGTTAATACGAGAAATCCTACCCCAAAAGCTTGGTACTTGGATAAAAAAAAAAAGCAATAGGGATGACGGGATTTGAACCTGCGACATTTTGTACCCAAAACAAACACGCTACCGAGCTGCGTTACATCCCTACTAATATCGATTTGCGATCAGTATCGTCGATCCCATCTTTCTTTATTGAATTTATTATAACCAATAATTGTAGATACCGGCTACTGATAAAATAAAAATTCACTTCCTTCTGACGGATAAGTATATCCTAACACTCCGTCCAATTCTTACTCTTCTTCTTCCCCTTTCGTTGCTATTGTCGGTATTATTATCACCAAGATTTGGCACTCCGAGTTTATCAGTTTCTCCTATCAAAAAAATTGATTCAGAAGTTAGAAATAATCAGTTCTTTAAAAGTAAAATAAAAAAGTAGGAGAAAGATAAAGAATAAGAAACACAGGAAGAAAATGTTAAAACGAAGGAGGACCCTCGATGCAATATGTGAAGATATACCTTTCTACGGCCCCTGTTGTAGCTGCAATATGGTTTGGCTTGTTGGCTGGTTTCTTAATCGAAATTAATCGTTTTTTCCCAGATGCTTTATTATTTCCCTTCTTTTAATAGAAAGAATTAATTAAATAAGATCACACAAAACAAACAAAGCAAAAAGATGGGATAATTTTACGTCTGATAAAAGGACTAGCGCGTAACTGAGTTACTGATGGGGTGGGTAACATTTCAACTTTGTCGTTAAACCTTTGCAAGTAATCCGTTCCTTTCAAACAGATTTGGATCTACTTGCGATTCTTCTACTGAAAAAGAAAAATTTCTCTCACTATGAGACAACTAAATTTATGACTAAAAGGAAAGATGCGAGGGTGACCATTGGTTTAGCATGTACAATCTGTACCTGCAAAGATGCTGACGGTAAATCCAAGTGTATTTCTCGATACACTACACGTAAGAGTCGCCGCAACACGCCTATTCGTTTAGAATTGAAGAAATTTCGTGCTTGTTGCCGCAAACATACTTTTCATAAAGAATTAAAAAAATAATAAGTTATCTCTTTCCTCTTCTTTTTTGAATTGGTAGGTAATCACTATTGATATGTATTGGCAGTCATAAAAAACTATCACGAATAAATTGAAACGATCTTCGCGTAGACGTTCTCCGTCTATTCGATCTGATGAAACTATTAGTTACAAAAATACGAGTCTACTTCGTCGATTCGTCAGTGAACAGGGAAGAATATTATCGAAGCGGATGAATAGATTAACCTCAAAACAGCAGCGTTCGGTAGCTGTTTCTATAAGGAGAGCCCGTATTTTGGCTTTATTACCCTTTTCAAGTAGCGAAAATTAGAGAATTCTTAATTTTTTCTTCCGAGTTTAAAATTTTTTCAACTCGGCAACTGAAGGTGTTTTGAATATTAAGGAGGAGATGATATATAGATATAAATATATAGATATATATTTATATCTATATACGTCCAACAAAAATAATATATAGGAGATAATCTGGCTGTCTGTCTATATTTCACTCTTTCCTCCTGCTTGTGATAAATCCGATAATTAAGTTGTTCTTAATTTCATCTACGGCCTCTCCGTTTGATGCGGGGAGGCCTATCGTTGCATGTCAATCTTTTTCACCATTAATTGTTTTTACGAGCTTGGAAAAGCAGTAAGCATCTGGAGTAGCTACTTGCGCGAGTGTTTTGCGATTTAGAAAAACTTGATTATCAAACAAATTATGAATCGTCGAACTGTACGTAATTCCATTTTTCCGCGCTGCTGCATTAATCCGAACGATCCACAGACGCCGAAATTCTCTCTTACGACTGTTTCTATCTACATAAGCGCAAGCTAATGCTCTTACTTCTTGCTGATTCGCTGCTCTGAATAATCTCGAATGAGCCCCCCGAAACCCGGATGCAAAATCGAGAACGCCTTTGCGATATCTCCGAGCTATGGATCCTCGTTTCACTCTGGTCATTATACGTATAGCCTCGCAAAAATTATATTCTCTCTGAGAAATCCATTTATTCCTGGGCTTTGGTACCCCCTTAAGTAGTTCCATTTTAATACCTTTTATCTTTTAGATAAATCAATTTTTAAAAATTGATATAATGCACTACACTAAAGTGTACCCCCCCCCACCAAAAGGGGGAAGATATCAAAAATACAGTTCTTCCACTGTGCCATGTGCGATGACATGTTGCACATTTCAATGTTTAGGAGGTCGTTCCGTTTTACAATTCTATGAAATTTTGTCGGCTGCAAGAAATTGCTGCTTCTTCTTATCTGATGTGAAAATTAAAGATTCCGGCGGCTTCTGCTACTCCGACTTTCCCTCCCGTAGATATTCCGGTACACCTCATTCATAGTTGTTTATTTGTCAATAAGCGGTACAATGTGCCGGGTATACCATGGATTCCAATGTTTCCGTGGTCAACCTTTTCTGACAACCGGGTCTCCCCTACATACCGGAGCCTAAGTTTCTCCGAAGATAAGAGAAACCAAATTGCTGTCAGCGGGTTGCATAATCCCCAATATTTAACTCAGCCCATCAAGCTGGGCTTTTTTTTGCGCTTCCATTTATTTTTTCTCTTTTATAGGAGAAATTATATGTATAGTAACGGCATTTTACGTTGGAGATTGGCGGACCAGCTGACCCGTATTGCCATCAGAATGGGATTGGCAAAATACATATAGAAGTTGATGCCATTCACTTGGCTTTGCTTAATAACTAACTTTTATTATCATAAATTGTTTTTTATCATACCAAATCAAAATGATCGGATTTGCACCGACTTTAACCACGAATTCCTGTTTCTTCTCAAAACAGATGGATTATGGATTTGTCGCCATTTCATTGGGGGGATTATCTCATGATGTCAAATCCCCTAATGTTTTATACGTTTCCGATCCTAACGAGTCACACATACACCCTAGTACAAACCCCTCTACGTTGAGGGCATCCCCTAAGAGCGGGGGATTTTGTACCACTTCCTAATTGTTGTCTTGCTTTTCTAATTAGTTGCTGATTTGTTGGCATGTCCAAACACGCGGAGATCTTAGTCGGTTCGAAATATTCTCAACCATTTGATAAAATTTGCCATGTTTTACTTTAACTATACAACAATCAATCTTTAGAATAGTTCCGCCTAAACGGACTAGAGTTTGAAGATTTGATTAATCAAGTGGATAGAATAATAACTCGCTAGACAAATAGACGTGAAACTACAAAAAAAATGATCGAATCAGAGGATTTTGATTATTTCCTCCAAGTGTTAGTTATTTATTACTGATCAAACCATTAAATTGACACATTTTCTAACGCTACAGGGTCCGCAACGCCGTAATCCCGAGCTTCTTCTGCTGACGGAAAAACATCTCTTTCCATGTCTTCGGAAATTATCCATAAGGGTTTACCAGTTCTTTGAGCATAGACTTTGGTTATGCAATCGCGGAGTTTTGATGCTTCTTCTGCTTCCATAACGCATTCACCTGCTTGTCCATCATAATACGAACTAGCAGGTTGATGAATCATTACCCTAATTAGATAACTTTTATTAAGCTTAGCCGTACAAGCAAATCCTTTTGCATACGGCTATAACTCCGAGGGGCCAACAGAGAGAGTCTGCTTCTAGCAGTTAAACATTAACTCTTTTTCTTAAAAGACAGATTTATTTCGCTGCCAACCCTTTATTCTTGCAATGCTACGAGAAGAGTATTGCGAGATTATACCATCCTTTCTTCCAAACGTGTTACGATGGTTCTGTTGCTACATCGTACCAGCAAATCCCAGAGTTTGCTATATAGACTCTCAATGGATAACAGAATCGAGGTCGCCAAGCTTTCTAAAAACTTGAATTTTAGAAAATTATGTAGATCGGACACTTTATACAATTTATGACGCTAAAATATATCGAGTTCTATCTATAATGAATTCATTACAAGTCAAAAATTTTCTTATTATTCACTTTACATCCTTGGCGTCTCATTATTTCATAGTTGGATGTGTAGGAGAGTTGCCAAGTAGTAATTGCCATGCTATTGTTACCTCAACTAGGCGAAGGCAGAGTTTTAATCCATGCAAATCATTGGCGCCAAGCGTGGGGTAGTGCTATACGTTTGGTAATTTCCCCTCCAGCCAAAATGGAGGATCCCATTGAAGCAGCTAATCCCATGCAAATAGTATGGACATCTGGTACGACAAATTGCATCGCGTCATAAGTAGATATTCCAGCTAGTACCGCCCCACCAGGTGAATTTACATACAAGTACATATCCTTAGATTGATCTTCCCCATTTAGATACATCATGATACCGATAAGTTGGTTGGCAATTTCGTCATCGACTTGTTGACCTAGAAAAAGAAGTCTTTCTCGATAAAGTCGGTTGATTGGGATAGGTTTTTGCGACTCCTATTCTGCCGCCCCCCCCCTCTGAAGCCGCATAGGTATCGTTAGATACATACGGCTCTGATAGCTTTTATGTCAAATGATTTTAGGAAAAAATTATTCTTTCCTTCTTTTCCTTTTTATAGTTTTGTTTATCCTGCCTGTATTAGCTTTTTTGGTTCAAGTTTGTCTGGCACAGTTTTCGCCCATGCTGAACCTTTTTGTAACTGGTGCTCAGTGAATTTACTCCAGTATGTTAACCTCTTTCTCTCGCACCAATACATTTCTGTTTGTGATTGAGTCCTTTTTAGGCGACGAGTCTTTAGGTTCATCTTCTACCTCGGAGGTTGCGACGCGGGGCTCCAACCACTATTTGCACATATAGGACAAATAATTTTATTTCCCTTGCAGTTATTCCCACATTTTATTTGATATATTCGAAGTGGAAATCTATTCAATCTTCTTCTTTTTTCGTAGTCATTTTGACTATGATCGATACTTGGGGTTGAGTAACCGGGGCCAGTCAATCTGTTTATTCCAACTAACCATGGATTCTGACGATTACTAAATCTATTAACTGACAGAATTTCATCAAGCATTTGAACACTAATAGATTAGTCAAATTGAAGAAAGGTAAAGACAAGTCAATCGGATGGGAGATGGCGGAGGCGGGTTCCGCGCGGCTCAACGCACCTGACAAGTTGTACTATACGTCAACCCAAGCCGCATCTTCTTCCCCAGGAAGACGAAAGGGCACCTTTGGAACACCAATTGGCATATAAAAACTACCGAGAGATATTGCAACTACCTCCAAATTGGGGACGCAGAAGCAAAATTGTAAGGAACTGCCACTCCATTATAACATGCTTGATAAAGATAACGAGGTTTAGAAATCGTACTCTCTTGCAAATATTAACAAGCTTTGATGGGACCAATCTCTACGTTGTTATATAAAACACGTAGATGCTAAAATATCTATACCTTCATCTATTTTTGAAAAAGAAGAAGAAAGAGAAGAAATTATTAACTTACCTCACATTACTACGTATTTTGTACAAATCAACCAATTAGGTGAAACAAAGTGAAGAAGGAGGAATACCTCCAATCTAAAAATGAGCTAAGGTATCAATTTATATATTTCGTAGAACATTCTCTATTTGGTCTCTTTAGAATTTATAACGCAAGCCTTTATTGCAAGAAAGTTACATAGTAGTCACTTATCTCGAATATCCAAGAAAGGGGTTTCTCACGGGTTTGCCTTGGTATCGCGTTCATACCGTTGTATTAAACGATCCTGGTCGTCTTATTTCCGTACATTTGATGCATACTGCTTTGGTCTCTGGCTGGGCGGGTTCAATGGCTTCATATGAATTAGCTGTTTTTGACCCATCGGATCCTGTTCTTGATCCTATGTGGAGACAAGGTATGTTTGTCATTCCATTTATGACTCGCATTGGAATAACAAAGTCGTGGGGAGGCTGGAGCATCACCGGAGACACCGCAACTGACGCAGGTATCTGGAGTTACGAAGGAGTAGCCGCGGCTCATATCATCTTATCCGGTTTATTGTTTTTAGCCGCCATCTGGCACTGGGTGTATTGGGACCTAGATCTATTTCGAGACGATCGCACAGGAAAACCATCTTTGGATTTACCGAAAATATTTGGAATCCACTTATTTCTCTCGGGAGTACTTTGCTTTGCCTTTGGAGCATTTCATGTAACAGGTTTGTTTGGCCCCGGTATTTGGATATCAGATCCCTACGGATTAACTGGAAAAGTAGAACCCATAGATCCATCTTGGGGAGCCGAAGGTTTTGATCCATTTGTACCAGGCGGAATAGCCTCGCATCATATAGCAGCGGGGGTTTTAGGTATACTAGCGGGTCTGTTTCACCTAAGCGTTCGTCCTCCCCAACGGTTATACAAAGCTCTACGTATGGGAAATGTCGAAACCGTGTTATCTAGCAGTATTGCTGCCGTATTTTTTGCCGCTTTTGTGGTTTCCGGAACCATGTGGTATGGCTCCGCTGCTACTCCAGTCGAACTTTTTGGCCCCACTCGTTATCAGTGGGATCAGGGCTATTTTCAACAAGAAATAGATAAACGAATACGATCTAGTAAAGCCGAAAATCTAAGTCTATCCCAAGCTTGGCTAAAAATACCGGAAAAATTAGCTTTTTATGACTACATCGGTAATAACCCTGCCAAAGGGGGCTTGTTTAGAGCAGGTGCAATGGACAATGGCGACGGGATAGCCGTTGGATGGTTAGGTCATGCCATTTTCAAAGATAAGGAAGGCCGCGAACTTTTTGTACGCCGTATGCCAACTTTTTTCGAAACATTTCCTGTCGTCTTAGTAGATGGTGAGGGTGTCGTGAGAGCTGACGTACCATTTCGACGAGCAGAATCGAAATACAGCGTCGAGCAAGTCGGTGTAACCGTAGAATTCTTTGGTGGTGAACTAGATGGTGCTAGTTTCAGCGATCCTGCCACAGTAAAAAAATATGCCAGGCGCGCCCAATTGGGTGAAATCTTCGAGTTCGATCGTGCCACTTTAAAATCAGATGGTGTTTTCAGAAGTAGCCCGAGGGGTTGGTTCACTTTTGGCCATACCACGTTTGCTCTCATTTTCTTTTTTGGTCATATTTGGCACGGTGCAAGAACCTTATTCAGGGACGTTTTCGCTGGTATTGATCCCGACTTGGATGCTCAAGTTGAATTCGGGGTATTTCAAAAATTGGGGGATCCAAGTACTAAAAGACAAGCTGTCTAAAAAATTTCTTCTTATCTATTCTGTTAAATTCCTCTCTTTTTTGGATTAGCTACGAAAGTTCACCAAATTCTGAGATGATAAATAAATGTTTTGTCAAAATTGAGTAATTTACTAGATTGATTTACTAACTTTGACTACCTCAAAGTCAAGTGAAAAAGACTCGAAAAAGCTAGAAGTCTCCCCCATCTCCCCCAACGCAATTAGTATGAAAGATCTTCCTTTAATACCATTATTACGGCCGAATCCATGGAAGCACTGGTTTACACATTTTTGTTGGTAGCAACTTTAGGTATAATATTTTTTGCCATCTTCTTTCGGGAGCCCCCAAAAGTACCTAGCAAGGATAGATAGAAAGTTCCCCCTGATTCTTATTTTCCAAAAGATATTTTATGAACAAAATCGTGATTATAAGGAAAATTAAGTTGATCAGAGACCTTCCTTTTCAATTTTGAAAAGGAAGGTCTATCAGTCCGACTAATCTTCGTGTTCCTCAAAAGGGTCTCTGAGCTCTCTGGCAGGTTGACCAAATGCGGTATACAAAGTGTAACCGGTAAAGCTAACGAGTGAACGGGAGATAGAGATAGCGACCGAAGTTGCGGTTTCCATTGCCATGTAATCCAGAAAGATGTTTATTCTTACTTCAATTGCTATAATAGTATACAAAGTCAATATATTTCAATCAATTAAGCAGATGCTATGGCTACGAAAGTTATTGATGACACCCCAAGAGGTAAACCCAAAATAAGTCTATTGGGAACGATTTTGAAGCCTCTTAACTCAGAATATGGAAAGGTTGCCCCCGGATGGGGAACTACCCCCCTGATGGGATTTTTCATGGCTTTATTTGCAGTATTCCTAGTTACCATTCTGGAAATTTATAACTTATCCGTTTTATTGGATGGTATTCCAATTAGTTGGTAAAAAAGTACCGAATCCCGCCGACATAACTAGATGGTAGTAGCTAAGAGTCTAGAAATATAAAAGGATACTTTAGCAAAACTAAAAACGGGAGTTAAATCGTGCGAACTTTAACTGTTTCTATTAAGCAATACTATGGGTGTGTGATTCGCTACAGCTAATCTGATTCAATAAATAAGTAATCTTTTATTGAAACGGAGTTCAGTATTACTATTAGATTATCGGTATCTTGCCGGGTAGCAGTCGAGTTATTAGCACCCGAAACGCGAGAATTTACTATTTAGTAAAAAGTTTCAACTATGATTAATTTGCATTAATTTACCACTTAAACTTTGTCACGAAGTTGTTACTTGATACCGTCAACTCGGTACTTTGGCAAGAAATAACCAATGCAGTATGTCTTACTCCTACTTCATAAATATGTAGGTATAGAAAATAAGAATTGGATAAGCTTTCGAATCGAGGTTATGGAAGAGGTCTTGCCCGTTACGGCTTTCTATCTAGGAAAAAATTTGTCGAATTATAGTAAAAATCTAAGGTTCGGTCGACACAAAAAAGAATCAGATCAGAACGAAATAAAGTCTATTCAATTATCTCCCCCTCCCCCCCTTCCTAAAAAATATCGGAGGGTAGGGAAGGGGTTACGTCGATTAAGATTAAGAGATTTCTCAAGACGCTAAAACTGTCGGGGCTTGATTCAATAAGTAGAAGCTGACATGAGATCGAAGTAAGTTGTATTTCCAATTTTTCCGGAAATGAGTAGCCCTTTTCCCATTGAGCAATAAAAGATGGTGGGGGTTTGGCGTGCTTTTTAACCTGAGTAATTAATTACTAATTGTTAATGAAATTGGCACGGCTAGTGAATATTGGCGATGCTAAAACGGCTTCGCTTAAGCTGTGTGAGGAAAAAGCCTCATGCACAGTTTACGAAGAGGGGGTTGAAAAGACTTACCTATCTCACTAAGGTATATGATTGGTTTGAGGAGCGCCTAGAAATTCAGGCAATTGCGGACGACGTTACTAGTAAATATGTTCCTCCACATGTGAATATATTTTATTGTTTGGGGGGAATCACACTAACTTGCTTCTTGGTTCAAGTAGCCACCGGCTTTGCCATGACCTTCTATTATCGTCCGACTGTTGCAGAAGCTTTTTCTTCAGTTCAATATATAATGACTGAAGTTAATTTTGGTTGGCTAATTCGGTCTGTTCATCGGTGGTCAGCAAGTATGATGGTATCAATGATGATTCTGCATGTATTTCGGGTTTATCTTACGGGCGGATTCAAAAAACCACGCGAATTGACTTGGGTTACTGGAGTGATTTTAGCTGTATTAACCGTATCTTTTGGTGTAACTGGATATTCCTTACCCTGGGATCAAATCGGTTACTGGGCCGTCAAAATTGTGACCGGTGTACCTGAAGCTATTCCCCTAGTAGGGTCTTCAATAGTAGAGTCATTACGGGGAAGTGCTAGTGTTGGCCAATCGACATTAACCCGTTTTTACAGTTTACACACTTTTGTGTTGCCACTTCTTACTGCTGTTTTTACGTTGATGCATTTTCTAATGATCCGTAAACAAGGCATTCCAGGTCCCTCACGATTTAGTTATAAGCTATAGCAGCGCGGAATATCATCTTCAAGTTCTTTAAGATGTTATCATTCTGTCGCCGCTGATACTTATAAATCAAATGATAAGTTATCCAGCGGATTTAGTTATCGTCTCAAACGAGTGAGACAAAATGATCAAAGTGTAGAAGGAAAAAATTTGGATTACGGGAGTGTGTGACTTGTCTTAAGACGTGTAGGCTATGCAGATGCTCAGTCGAATACTGCTGCAAACAGGAGTGTATCTTCTTTCCAACCTCTCTTTTGGACTAAGATTCGAAACCTGGATAGAAAAATAGATTTTTTCGGACTAAAACTAAAACTGTTTGGAGAATGTGTTCCATGATCGATTCAAAACTTGTAAAAGGCCTCATGAGACCCTATATCTAATTGAAATTGCGTGAAGTTTTTGAACATACGGTTTTTAATACGATGCGTACATTTCTTTCGCACTAAACATTAATTGTCTCTAAAAACAGCCGTTGGGGTAAAAAAACGATCTAAAGATATATATAGCTAACGTTGTAACAAGTTAAAATCCTATACCTTACTTTATAAGTATCTTGTCTAGTCTTGTATAAACTTGCAATGATATGACGCGCGGGTATGGGATATGAGATAAGCCGTGAAGCCTCCTTCCGTTATTGAGCTGATTCGGATCAGAAGCCATGTTGTAGAATAACTAACTTTTTCGTGTGTGCGTCCTCTCTTTATTTGCCAACCTAACCGTTGCCGGATGAGAGAATTTTGCATCTGCTCGAGCCGTATGAGGAGAAATTCTCACGTTCGATTCTTGTGGGGGAATGAGAAGTCCACCCAAATAACAAAAAAACCTGACCTGAACGATCCTGTTTCGAGAGCAAAATTAGCTAAAGGTATGGGGCATAATTACTACGGGGAACCCGCTTGGCCCAATGATCTTTCATATATATTTCCTGTAGTAATATTGGGAACTATTGCATGTACCGTGGGTTTGGCTGTTTTAGAACCATCAATGATTGGTGAACCAGCAAATCCGTTTGCAACTCCTTTAGAAATATTACCTGAGTGGTATTTTCACCCCGTGTTTCAAATACTTCGCACAGTGCCAAATAAATTACTAGGTGTTCTTCTAATGGCGTCAGTACCCGCAGGTTTGTTGACCGTTCCTTTTCCCGAAAATGTCAATAAATTTCAGAATCCTTTTAGGCGCCCAGTAGCCACAACAGTCTTCGCAATTGGCACCGCAGTCGCTATTTGGTCAGGTATTGGGGCAACTTTACCCATAGATGGATCTCCAACTTCGGGTCTTTTCTGACACTTTTCCATCTACTATTAACCTAGAAACTAGTTAAATTTAGTCTAGGGAACAATTGTCAGCCCCCGGGCTAGGACGAGACTTCCCCAGACTTAATTAATTTTGAATCAAAAGAGTTTAATTTTTTATATAATTTATTTATATTTGTTTACTCGAAAATAATTAGGAATTAACTCCTAATTGATCAAGTTTTGTTCATTCTTATCTCCCCTCTAAAAGTTTTGAAAATAAACGTATAAAACATAAGAAATTAGATCGCTTGTCTCAAAACTAATACAACTAGGATTCCACCCCCTTTTCCTACTACTTAATATGTACCTCATTTTGGGATAATTCGGAGGCGAAACGCTCCCACAAAGCTTTTGACACCTGATCTACAGATTTTTGTCCAAAACTCTTTATTTTTGATAAATCTTCTCGGCTGTAATTAAGCAAATCGGCAACGGTGTGTATTTCTGCTTGTTTGAGACAATTATAGGCTCTGGCAGGTAATCCTAGTTGGTCAATAAACGTATCTTCGGATAGCTTCTCTCCTAGTTCATTCCCATCATAAAGTTGTGAAGATAACTTTATTGAGGAAAAAAGACCTTTATCATCTCTTGAACAGAAGACATCTCTCTTTTTTACGCGCAAAAAAGGACTTGATAGTTCTATTAGTTTTTCAGAAGCCTCGTTAATTGCTTCGTCTGGGGTCGGACTCCCATTAGTCCATATCTCAATGAGTGATATTTCTCGCGTCGCTTTACCATTTCCAAATAGATGTACGCTATAATTTACGTTTCGGACGGGCATAAATACAGCATCAACAGGAAATTCTCCATTTTTCAATCCATTAAAACTTTCTATACGATATCCACAATCTTTTTCAATTTTTAATTCAATAGTTACAGATATTGGTTGAGTGATAGTTACTATATGTTGCAAACTATCAACTGCTTTGACAGAGGGTGGGGATGATATATCACCCGCAGTTATTTCTTTGGGACCCGTTGCGGATGAAATTGCTTCTTCAACATCATCGGAGTCGCCTGTAAGTGCAACTTCCTTTAGATTAACTAAAACATCATGTATTGTTTCTTTAATACCTGTTACTGTGGAATACTCATGGGCAACCCCGTGAAACCGTGCACATGTTATACTCGTACCTCGAATCTCTTCTAATAATGCTCTACGCATGGCAATTCCCACAGTACTAGCTTGGCCCTTTTTAAAGGGAGATACGACGAAACGACCATAATGAAGACACTTATTTTCTACCCTAGATTCAACACATTTTAATTGAATTGCCTGGGTACAGGTCGACTTCTCACACGTAAGCATGATAGAATCCCCCTTTAAGTTTTATAGAACGACTAATTAGACACGTCTCTTTCGGGGGGGTCGGCATCCATTATATGGCATGGGGGTCACATCACGTACAAAATTGAGGATTATGCCACTTCGTCGAATGGCCCGCAAAGCCGTGTCTCTTCCAGGACCAGGTCCGCTCATCGTAATTTCTGCTTGCTTCATACCCCGCTCCATTGAAGCACGGATAGCATCTTCCGCTGCAGCTTGGGCGGCAAATGGTGTACTTTTGCGCGTACCTTTAAACCCACAGGCACCCGCCGAACACCGAGTAGCTACCTATCCCCGAACGTCCGTAACAGTAATAATGGTATTATTGAAACTTGCTTGGATATGAATAACCCCCTTCTGTACTCCGCGCTTTACCTTTCGTGAACGAATCTTTTTTGAGTTAGTTGACATAGTTAATTGATTTTTTATATCCAAGTTAATTGATTCTTCGTATCCCCACTATTTTAAATTGTTAATTACTTACACACCTAACTACTTTGACTATCCCTGCCTCTGCTTATGCTTGGGATTGCAACAAATTACCATGATTCGTCCACGTCTACGAATCAGTCGACACTTCTCACATATTTTGCGAATAGAGGCACGAATTTTCATAGCTACAACCTTAAATTAGTTGGATAAATCTATTGATAGATTCGAGATACATTATTCCTTTTTACGAATTAGGAAAGTTGAACAAGCAAATAATGACTAAGTGGCGGGGCTGATACCAAAATCTAGTGATTGTTATTTGTTTGCCTACTTCGAAGTCGATAAATAATACACCCTTTGGTAAGATCATAAGGACTTAATTCAACTCTTACCCTATCTCCCGGCAATATTCTTATGTAACTCCGTCAGATCTTTCCCGATATGTGGGTTAAAACTTGGCATCCATTATCCAAACAAACTCAAGACATAGCATTGGGAAGCGATTCCGTAACTGTACCTTCTATGTCAATAGGATTCTGCTTCTTCATAATCCAAACTAACTAAACCTCCCTTAAATAATAGATTTCCTTGATAAATTGCTAACTCAGTTGATATTGCTAACAGTTTATTTGCAGCGTAGTCACTTTGAAAACAGGTTATCTTCCGTTAGGAAGAAGTTTCTTAATTACCAGATGTGACACAGAATCTCTCCCCCAATCTTTTTGTGTCGAGCCTCTCGATCTGTAATAAGTCCATTTGATGTCGATGAAATTGCAATTCCCATACCGCCCAATATTTTAGGAATTTGCCGACGATCGAGATAGACTCGCAATCCAGGTTTACTAATACGTCTGGTAACTGCAATGTAAGGGTTTCTCTTTTTACCAAAATATTTCAAGCTTACATCCATAAAATCTTTACCATCATTATGCCTGTGCTTCACAGCGTCTCTTATAAAACCCTCTTCTACCAAAATATCTACGACGCGTTCAGTCATTTTAGTGGCAGGTATTCTGATCATAGCTTTCCTTTTTGTGTTGCCATTTCTTATGGCAGTAGGTACGGTAGAGATAGCATCGTTAGCCATAAAATATCAATCAGTAGTTTTTGCAGTTATCAATACTAGAATGATTCCTAACCCCTTGTCTTCTTCTGTTTCATCTAATCTTATTTTCTATATTTTGGTATATTTAAAGATATTTGACAAAGTTTCAAACTGCATCTCTCAATTTGGTTTGAAACTTTGTCAACCTGCTAATGCTAAGTTAATTCAATTATTAATCTTTATAACACTTCAGGAGCTAAAGAGACTACTTTGGTAAAGTTGCAATCCCTTAATTCCCTAGCTACTGGACCGAAAATCCTAGTTCCTCTGGGATTTCCTTCCTGGTTAATAATAACAGCCGCATTGTCGCCGAATTCAACAATCATTCCGTTACATCGTTTTACCCCCTTGCGAGTACATACTACCACCGCTCTAACCACTTCTGATCTTTTTAGAGACATATTGGGTACTGCTTCCTTGATTACAGCCATTATGATATCACCCATACCTGCGTATTTGCTGTTGCCGGTTCCTAACACTCGAATACACATTAATTTTCGGGCTCCGCTGTTGTCTGCTACATCTGAATAACTTTGAGTTTGGATCATTTGAGAATCGAGAAAAATGATAGGTTTATTTGTACTACATTTGAATGAAAGGAAATATATTCCACCCAAAGATTTTTAGAAACAAATTAATTACCACCATTGTGGTGTGGCTAATCTAACCCAATTGGATTAACAAACTTTATTTGCTTCACCAAAACTCGGGATAAATCTTTAGATGCTAGGAGTGCCGTCGCTTCCCCTTCAATCATTGGTTTTTCTATTTCTTCGTTTTCCACAAGTATCATGATTTGGCAGTAGTTATTATTCGAGTAGGTACGGGCATTTTGTGGGCAGCCCTTGCCATAGCAATTTTGGCTACATCTTCTGATACCCCGCTCAATTCATAAATTATTCGGCCTGGTTTAATTGCAGATACCCAATATTCCGGAGATCCCTTGCCCGACCCCATACGCGTCTCCGCGGGTCTCATTGTAACGGGTTTGTCGGGGAAGACGCGTATCCACAACTTCCCGCCTCTACGGGCATAGCGTGTTATTGACCTCCTTCCCGCCTCTATTTGTCTAGCAGTAATCCAAGCAGGTTCGAGGGCTTGAAGAGCAAATTTTCCGAAGGAGATGGCATTGCCGCGACTAGATATTCCCTTTAATCTTCCTCTATGTTGCTTACGATATTTAGTTCGTCTGGGGTTACAGTCGATATTGACATAATTTATCAATCTCTGATACAGAACCGAACGTGGGAGTCTACTTCCAAACGGCTCCTCATGAATTTGATACCATTCTTCATATTTTGTCAATTTATTAACTATTCTTTATTTCATTTCATTTTTTATTCCATTTATGAGTAACACTCCAACTATTACTTAGTACTAAATCCATGAACGAGAATAAGCTCGATCTTATTCGATCTTCTAATCTATTTTTCTATTTTAAAGTATGGGCTTCTCTCGCTATCCCATCTGCCGAATCTCAAAATTAATTCATTGTAATGAATGAGATTCGGAAGTCCCCTCGTTTTTTCAGTCTCTCGGAATAAACGTTTTGGTCTCCCCTCTCAGCGACGGAGCTTTTCGTCCAATATCATTTTTGTTAAGTCAACACTCCTAGGATTAATTGACTCAAAGCTCCATTTCACCCTGATATTGATACTTTATAAATCGATGCTACATCACGCAGCTTTTCGGGGGTTGAGCGATTAACCATACGATTTCGATAAGGAGAAATGCAATTATTTCTACTTCCCCTCGTCGAAGTAATCATAAATTGGTATTTGCTTTAGCTTTCTCATGAAAAAATTTTCCATGAATAAAAATTCCAATTGCGATGAGATAACCCTATTCTGTCTCCGGCATTAACTTATTTAATACTCGGAAACAGATCGTCTGGTACTCAATCAATTAGTTCTTTTTTATGGATGAAGAGATGTTGATTGTACGAGTCGCACACTAAGCATAGCAAAGATCTTTTGGAATTTGAAATGATAAAGATTGAAACTGGAGTAGGATGAAGCTAATTGAAATTTTGTCAAAATTTGTTAAATAGTTCTTCTTCATCTAATAGGGTAAGGATCACTCCGTACCCCGAAATGTCCAAGTCTTTATTCCTAAAACCCCATAAATTGTTTGAGCCGGTTGATATGAATATCCAATAGAAGCTTTAATGGTTTGGAGGGGGACTCGACCTTCCCGAGCCCATTCAACCCGAGCCATCTCACTACCATTGAGGCGTCCAGCTATTTGTATCTTAATACCTCTATCGCCGGTTCTTCCAACTAACTCAATTGCTTTTTTCATAGTTCGTCGGAAAGGAACTCTATTTCTTAATTGTGAGGCAACATGTTCCGCCAGGATTTTCGGGTCTCCATATGGTTGGATGATACTAGTTAGTACTACTCGGAGTTTCTGAGCTTTGACTCCTAAGATATTCTCCATATAGCCCCTCATTTGACTAATCCCCAAATCTTGTTCTTCAATAAGTAAATCAGGAAATCCCGTATGTATGTCAACCCGAATCAGATCTGTTTTCCGCCGGATTTCAATATGTCCAACTCCGCCGTAATTTGTGGCATCTGTCATATGGTTTGCAATATATCTCTCGATAGAGGTGCGTATCTGTCTATCCCCTTCAATAAACTTTGGATAATCTTTTGTTTGTGCGAACCAATGAGAATAATGCTTCTAATTTACACCAAGTCGAAAACCGAGTGGATGAATCTTTCGTCCCATATCTATTCTTCCTCCATTCAATATGAACTTATTAAAGTATCTCCTCCCACAACTTTTCAGCCGAAACAATTAGTAAACAGTTTATATGGAATCATCTCCCTGTATCTCCAACTTTGTTGAAGTTTGACTTAATAGTTACTTTGCAAATGGGTTTTCTTATCGGGAAACTTCGCCCCTGTGCTCGGGGACGGAACCTTTTTAAATAGGTAGAATTTTCGACTCAAGCCTCACTAATGAACAAATCGGATTTATTCAATCCAAAATTGGCATTGGCGTTTGCCGCTGCAGAAAGTATTAGTTGCGATATTAGAGAACATGTTTTGTAAGGCATAAATTCAGGTAATACAAGTGCTTCTCTGTATGAACAACTTCGGATTTGATTGAGAATCCGTCTTATTTTGATAGCTGATACACGAATATTTTTTCCTGTAGCTCGCGCTCCAATTTCTGATCTTTTTTGGTTTTTCATAAGATATAATTTCCCAATTATCGACGAGATCCTTTATCATTTCTTGTATGTCCCTTAAAATTACGAGTGGGTACAAATTCACCCAATTTATGACCCACCATGCGATCGGTTACATAAATAGGTAGGTGCTCTCGCCCATTATACACGGCAATGGTGTGACCGATCATAATTGGTACGACTGTAGAAGCTCGAGACCAAGTGACAACCAACTTTCTTTCTTTTCGTATATTAAGATTTTCGACTTCCCTTATTAAATGATTAGCTACAAAAGGGCCTTTTTTTGCTGAACGTGCCATAGCTGATTAAACCCCGCTTAATCTTTTCATATATCAATACCCTCTACGTCGACGAAGTATGAGGGGGTTGCTGTATTTTCTACTTCTACGACTCCTTTGTCCAAGCGCAACATGCCCCCAAGGGGTTGATGGATTTCTTCTACCAATCGATGTTTTTCCTTCTCCTCCTCCGTGGGGATGGTCTACAGGATTCATAGCTGAGCCTCGGACTTTAGGCCGTTTACCTAACCAGCGCTTGGATCCAGCTTTTCCCAAGCCTTCGTTGTTAATATCAATGTTTCCGACTCGTCCGATACTTGCTAAACAATTCTGAGATATTAAACGAATCTCGTCGGAAGGTAGTCTTAATGTAGCTAGTTTCCCTTCTTTTGCAACTACTTTCGCTGCTGCGCCAGCTGATCTAACCAATTAGCCGCCTCTCCCAGATTTTAATTCGATATTATGGATAATAGTACCTAAAGGTATTCTGGCTGAGGTATACCCCCCTCCTCCTCTCCTCTTTTTATTTATCCTTAAAAGAAAAAACGATTGGGGAAGATCCCTTCCCAAACTGTACAAGCTTCTTTCGAAGCATACAGCTTTCCGGATATAAGAAACGCCACTGCTAGGTTTTGGTAGCACAAAATTTAGTTGATGCTTCCTAAAAAGCGAGTCATTTTTGAGCCATATATGTTACATCCTTGGCTTTTCTGCCCGCATCTGGCTTTCTCTCAATAATCCAGTAATTCAAAAGAATTTAGCAACAGAATTGGTGACTTCGATGATTCGCGTTAGCATTAGTAAATGTTCGCGATAACTTAGGAAACCACTTCTCTTTAGCGTTGACGTAGTTACAACTCCACGCATGTTTTTCTTCATGTAATTCGTCGGCCTCGATTTTGTCTCTGACTGCCAAATCAAGTTTCTCGAATTCGTCATTTTTACGCCTTTATAGAACGCCCTTATTTGGTTAGTATATGTTTGAGATTATTTATCTGTTTCCATATTATTTTACCTTTTCAATTTTGATATATATATATATCTATTGAATTGCTTCAGACTTTAGCACATGCTGATGTCCCTACTTGGTTACCCTAGCCAGGTTTACTTCATTGTACTTAATGACGGCGAAGTAGTGCGAGGTTTTCGGGCCAAGCCTATAACCCGATCGATTAGTTTCGAAATACGCGAATCACCTATTCAACCCACAATCAGAGGTAGGGCATTTCCAATTGAAATGGATGCGTCAGGACTAGATAGTACAGTGTCTCCAACCTTCACTCCTCGTGGATGTAAAATGTATCTTTTATGACCATCTGTGTAATTGATTAAACAGATGAAAGAGTTCCGATTAGGATCGTATTCGATACTGGCTACTCTTCCGTCAACATTCAATTTGTTGCGTCGAAAATCAATTTTGCGATATAAGCGCTTGTGGCCGCCCCCCCTATGTCTAGAGGTAATGATCCCCCTATTGTTGCGACCGTTTTTAGACAGTCTAAAAAAAGTTAATTGTTTGTAGGGTTTAAATTCTGTTGTTTCACCAAATTGCAGAATAGCCCGGTTCCGGGTTCCCGGAGTATATGCTTCATATAATCATATGGCCATACTTATTCTTCCCTTCTATCTTTATACATAATCTTCTATTTGGTAGGAAAACAAATTATTTTTTCAGGTATTAATAAATAGTGGAATCGAGTAATTAGGTCGAAGTCTAATAATCATTTTTTTACTCCTGGAATTCAAATTTAATCTATTCTTTTTTCTAGTTCTTACTCGACTACTGTTGATCCCTTTGACTTTAACATCGAAAACCTGTTCAATCCAAATTTTCATCTCAGTTTTGGTCAATTTTGAATCTACATGGAAAGTATATTGATTTTGTTGCAATAAACGAATAGATTTTTCGGTAATCAATTGATTTTTTGACTTATCCATAGTATCCCTCCGACTTCATTTAGTTATCCTCAATTCTTTTTAATATTTTTCTTCATAACTCCTGTATAGTTTACGGGTTTGCCTACTCTTGCTACCAATGTTAGCGGATTTACCTGTTTTGCAAAGATATTTTTAAGTTCTCGATTTTTTTTACATTTTATCTAGTTGCATCCAACAGGAGTTGAACCTGTGAATTCGCCAATTATGAGTTGGGTGCTTTAACCGTTCAGCCATGGATGCCAATTGATAATAAATAGTTTATCATCATCAACAGGAATATGTCAAAGAAATCGGTAATCTGTCAACTTTGCCGGAACGTATTTTAATTTTCAGTTTAATTACAGTTATTGTAATCGATTTATCAAACAAGGGAAAAAATACAACTTTGCTTTACCAAATTTCGTTAATATCTATGTTAATTGGCGTGGTTGCTTTACTATGTCAATGGGGAATCCAATTTTTCTTAATCTCTTTCGAAAATTCTCGAATCAGTCATTTTAGTTATATATTTAGATTTCTTCTGTTGACTTGTTCGATATTATCTGTTCTGTTATCAATTGATTACATACGATGTTCAAAAATGGCTTTGGCAGAATTTCTGTTTTTCATATTAACTGCAGGTTCGGGCGGAATGGTTCTTTGCTGGGCAAATGATTTGGCCACCCTTTACGTGGCATTGGAACTTTCAAGCCTATCCTCCTGTTTTTTGTCTGGACATACTAAAAGGGATATAAGATCAAATGAAGCAACTACGAAATTTATATTGATGGGTGGAGCAAGCTCGTCTCTTCTCCTATATGGTTTTTCTTTGTTGTATGGAATTTCCGGTGGACAGCTTCAGCTTGATAAAATAGCAAGTGAACTCCCGTCTAGTCAGTATTTCACTGTAATCTATATTGCTATTGCGTTTATTACAGTTGGAATGGCGTCTAAACTTTCTCTCGTTCCTTTCCATCAATGGACTCCTGATGTATATGAAGGAGTGTGATTCGTTTGAAAAACAAATTAATCATGACGAATAAGTCAATAAAGTCATAATTGTTTTTTGGGGCATCCTGCGAGTGCACGGAAATGCGAAACTTTCCCCACGATAGTAGTTACCTAAATTAGCTTTTCTCTTGCCGTATAATAAGATTCATACATTGTTCAACTAATAACATACGAGTAAAACAGAGGTAAATGGCGATATTTGGTAGACCCCCTTTTCTATGATAGATCTAACTATCTATTTCTATTCTCTCTTTTATTATGGGTATATCTTCGAAGAGGAGAAAGATTGGTAGTTTATGCGGATTTGGCTATAAATCCAATTTATTTCTGTGTAATTTTTCACAATTGATGGAAAGTGAATAGGCTTGATCCTTCAGAAGCTACTGACAAATTCCTCCAAGTTGGTAAATCACCCCAAGATATTATTAAATTGAAGAATATGTGCGCTTACTTTGCTAGGAACGAAAAAAGTCGCAATTTGTCTCTCCCGCCCGACGTGTGCCTACCAACTCAACAAGTAGTTTTAGTTGCTGAAAGGATTCCGTTGAAAAATGAAGAAGGGCAAACAAGCAAGAAAGAATTCGAGACGAAACTGCTGGTGGGTAATCCAAACAAATGATGAGGGATTCCTCGAGAAGTTAACAATTAATCCCATATTGAATAATTATGAATTATTCAAAGAAGAGTGGGTTTGAAACATACACGAGGAAGGTTCTGAGAGCAAAATCAGTTATGAATCTCTTGTGAACCAGGAGCCGTGTGAAGTAAGAATTTCATGCACGGTTCTGAATGAGCGGAAAGATCGGAAATCCTCTTTTCGACTCTGACTCTCCTATACCAGTCGTTGCTTTTTTCTCCGTTACCTCTAAAGTAGCAGCTCCAGCTTTATTTACGCGACTCTTCGGTCTAACTTTTCCATATTTATCTAATGAGTGGCATATCGTGGTAGGATTATTAGCTACTTTTAGCATGATATTAGGAAATCTAATTGCCATTACTCAAATAAGTATGAAACGTATGCTAGCTTATCCCTCTATAAGCCAAATTGGATATATTCTGATTGGGGTACTTGCTGCAGACCCGGAGAACGGTTACGCAAGTATGATAACTTATACGTTTATTTATATACTCATGAATCTGGGAACTTTTGCTCGTATCACCTCATTTGGTTTACGAACCGGAACTGATAATATTAGGGATTACGCGGGATTATACATGAAGGATCCTGTTCTAACATTCTCTCCGGTTTTACGTTCACCATCCCTAGGGGGTATCCCTCCACCATCCGGTTTTTTTGGTAAACTCTATCTCTTTTGGCATGGATGGAAAGCTGGTTCGTACCCATCAGTTTTGGTAGCGCTTGTCACAAGTGTAATTTCTATCTACTATTATCTTAAAATAATTAAATTAATGTTCACTGGGAAGAATGGGAGTAGCGATGCACCCACAACTTCTATACAAAATTCATTAGTTTCTCCATCAATTTCAATTTCAAAAAGTTCTACTGAAATAGCTATGATCATTCGTGCACTAGCATCAATCCTATCGGGTATATTAATAGATCCCATTATCGGGATCACACGGAATACTTTATTCTAGATTCACTTCTCTTCTTGTGACGCGAACTCCCTTTTTTCGAATGATTTTTATTAGAAGCCAGTTCTGCTGCCCCAACTAGTCTGTCTCTGCAACTTACGAAGTAGTTATATCTTCTTCGGTAATTGATCCTGACATTCTCCTATCTAGCTTGTATTTGTCTTTTCGCACCCGGAATCACTTGCTAGGAAAATGATCACCCGTCTACTCCGGAGGAGATATAAGTATTTCCGCGCGATGCGCAGCTGGGGTTGGGCAGTAACAACCCATGCTGCTATATCCAAGTAGTTAGGCAAGTATTTAGGCGGAAAGGGAGTGCCTATCTCTTCCGCATCTTCATATAGTATTATTTTATGTTTTATTTTATCGATACTGAAAAAGAGAAAAAAGATTTGCTTACGAGGCAGGCGTGGGCTTGTCAGGCCGTGAAAAAAAGAGATTCTCTGTAGGGAGAGAGAATCAACCATCCCTAAAGGGATGGTTGATTGCGGGCGAAAATAGATTCGAACCCTCGGCCGTCGTCAGTATGAAGTAGAACCTTACCACTACATGAAGAAGCAATGAGTAATGAAAAAGGTCCAGGTAACTCGTCTAAACCTGACCTGGGTGGAGTCCCAAATTAGTCAATTTGGTGAAAAGGGGGTAAAGATTTGGTTCAGCAGTTGACAGGCATATAGATAGACTCGTACAATAGGATTGGCGAGCATAATTCCGCTGCGTTTCCCTGCCTCAAAAGAGGGGTAGACATACTAGACTCAAAATAGAGTACCGCGTAGTACGGAGGTTCGAATCCTACGCGAGACGTCCATAGGTCTCGCTTTTCTGGGAGAAGTCTCTCGACTTCTCGCTTCTCACCAATGGAACCCACAACTTT